TTAATATACCCGATAGAATTGATGCTAGTGCACAAATGATCATAGCTATTTCAATAGAACTTTTTGAGATTGATGGAGAAACTAATGAATTTTGTATATAAGTTGTGGATGCATCGCTCCTCCCATTCTTCCCAGTAAACATCAATTTAATTATTTTGAGATAATAGTAAATAGAGATGACACTTGTGATGAGCGCTACCAGAACTGATGGGTACAAACCGGCTTTCCATCCATGCCAAAAGAGATAGAGTTTACCGAAAAAACCGGATGGTGGAGGGATACCCCCTAGGGATGGTGAACATAAAACCGGAGAGAATGTTAGAACAGGATCCTTCATGTATAATCCCGCGTAATCCCTAATATTATCAGTTCCGGTTCGTAAACCAAATGAGGTGGTGCGAGCAAAAGTTCCCAGGTTCATGAGTATATAAATAAACGTATGAGTTATCATACTTGCGTAACCGTTTTCCGGGTCTGCAGCAAGTACTCCAATCATAATATATCCAATTTGGCTTATAGAGGGATAAGCTAGCATACGTTTCATGCTTATTTGAGTAACGGCAATTAGATTTCCCAATATCATGCTAGAGGTGGCCAATAATCCTACCACCATATGCCACTCGTTAGGAAAATGTGGGAAAATTAGGCCGAAGAGCCGCGTAAATAAAGCCGGAGCTGCTACTTTAGAGGTGACAGAGAAAAAAGCAACGACTGGTGTAGGAGAGTCAGAGTCGAAAAGAAGATTTTCGATCTTTCCGCTCATTCGAAACCGTGCATGAAATTTTTACTTCACACGGCTCTTGGTTCATAAGAGATTCACGACTGATATTGCTCCCAAAACCTTCTTCGTGTATGTTTCAAATTCGTTATTCATTGAATAATTCATAATCATTCAATATTAGCACTAATTGTTAACTTCTCGAAGAATCCCTCGTCATTTGTTTAGATTACCCACCAGCAGTTTCGTCTCAAACTTTTTCTTGCTTGTTTGTCCTTTTTTACTTCTCACCGGAATCCTTTCAATAACTAAAAATACTTAGTCGGCAGGCACACACGCCCGGCGGGAGATACAAATTTTGACTTCTTTCGTTCCTGGCGGGTTTGACACATTTTGTCATCCGTGGTATACTGTTAATGATGAGAAAAGAGATTTCCATTGATTGGCATCCATGGCTGAACGGTCAAAGCACCCAACTCATAATTGGCGAACTCACAGGTTCAACTCCTGTTGGATGCAGATGAAAAATAAGAAACGGTTGAAAGCAAATAATTTGAAGATTTGTATTCAAACTAAATAGGTACAGAAATGACAATAGATTAAAAATTAACAAATATAAGAATACTATACAGTAGTTACGAAAGAAGCAGAGATAATTGAAAAAAAACGAACAAAGCGAGAAGGATACTACGGAGAAGTCGAAAAACCAAAGGATTACCGACAAATCTATTCGTTTGTTGCAGCAAAATCAATATACTTCTCATGTAGATTCCAAATTGACTAAAACCGAAATGAAAAAATGGATCGAACAGTTTTTCAATGTTAGGGTGGGCGGCATTAATACTAGTCGAATTTTAAATGAGGGAAAAAAAAGAAGTAAATTGAGCGCGAATTGTAGGAGTAGAAAAAAAATGATTGCTAGACTTCGTGCTAATCATTTCATTCCATTATTTTTAAACTAATGCTTGAGAAGAATTAAAGTTTCTATTAGATCAAAGATGAAATATGAACCTGAAGGGGAAGAATAAGTATGGCCACATGACTTTACGAGACATATATTCTTGGCACCCAGAACCAGAATACTACGCAATTTGTAAAATGGGGTAAATCCAAGCCTCATAAGCAATTAACTTATCACAGACTATCCAGAAATGGTCGCAACAACGCAGGAATCATCACGAGTAAACATAGGGGAGGTGGACATAAGCGTTTACGTCGTAAAGTTGATTTTCAACGAAAAAAATTAAATATCTCTGGAAGAGTAGCTAGTATTGAATATGACCCCAACCGCAACGCTTTCATTTGTTTAATAATTTACATAGATGGTGATAAGAGATACATTTTGCATCCAAGGGGGATCAGGGTTGGAGATATCGTGACGTCTAGTTCTGACGCATCCATTTCAATTGGAAATGCCCTACCTCTGAGTGCGGGTTGAATAATTGATTCGCGTATTCCGAAACTATTCGATCGGGTTGTAGGCTGGGCCCGGAAACCAGGCACTACTTTGAGGAAAGTCAAGTAAGTCGTCGAATAATACGAAGTGAACCTGCTTGGGGTAACTAAATAGGGACAGTAGCACGTGCCAAAATATTAGGCAACTAAACAATCAGTTTTCAAAGGTAAGATAATATGGAAGCGGACGAATAATCTCAAAATTGGAACGACGAACAAGGGGCGTTTGGTGCACGTACTAAGAACATTGAAAGTACGAATTCTAAATCCATTCGATTTGACAGTCGGAGGCAATATCGAAGCTGCAGAATAAGACAAACATTAAATGCATGGAAATACTGTTATTTCAATGCCAGAAAAAAGGGTCTCCTAAGTTATCCTGGACATTAGCTAATGTTAACGCGAATCATGGAAGTCACCAATTCTGTTGCTAAATTTTTGGGAGGTACCAAATTCTTGGAAGGAAAAAAGCCAGGTGCAGACAAAGATGTCGAGGATGCAGCAAATAGAATACAAAAAGTACTTATTTCTGTCTTAATAGGCATCGATTTGTACCATCAAAAGCCAAGAGTGGTATTCAATACAAATTTTGTATCCGGAAAGCTGTATGCTTTGAAAGAGGCTTGTACAGTTTGGGAAGGGATCTTCCCCAATCGTTTCCTTCTTTTTAAAGAAGGAAGTAGTGAGAGGAGGGGGGGGTCTACCTCGACCAAAATACCTTTAGGTACTATTATACATAATGTAGAATTAAAATCTGGGAAAGGCGGATAATCAGTTAGAGCAGCTGGAACAGCAGCAAAGGTAATCGCAAAGGAAGGTCAATTCACTACATTGAGATTACCTTCTAACGAAATTCGTTTGATATCTCAAAGATGTTTAGCAAGTATAGGGCGGGTTGGAAACATTGATGCAAATAATCAAGAGTTGAAAAAAGCTGGATCTAAGCGCTGGTTAGGGAAACGACCGAAGGTGAGAGGTTCAGCTACGAATCCTGTGGATCATCCCCACGGAGGGGGAGAGGGCAAGACATCGATTGGTAGAAAGAGACCATCAACCCCTTGGGGACATGTCACATTTGGAAAAAGGACTCGAAGAAAAAGAAGATATAGCAATCCATTCATACTTCGGCGACGCAAAGGTTGATAAATGAAATTATTAAGCGGGGGGGGGAGGGGGCTAATCCTTTATGGCACGTTCATCTAAAAAAGGTCCTTTTGTAGCTAATCATTTAATACGAGAAATTGAAAATCTTAATAAGAGAAGGGAGCGGAAGTTAATTACAACTTGGTCTCGCGCTTCTGCAGTTGTACCTATCATGATCGGTCACACAATTGCCGTTCATAATGGACGAGAGCACCTACCTATTTACGTAACCGACCGCATGGTAGGTCACAAACTGGGCGAATTCGTACCCACCCGAAATTTTAGGGGACATGCAAAAAACGATAAAGGTTCTCGCCGATAATTAGGAATTTATACTTCACGAAAAACAAAGACAATTCAGAAATTGTAGCGCGAGCTCTAGGGAAAAATTTCCGCGTATCAGCGAGAAAAATACGACGCGTTACCAATCAACTCCGGGGTTGTTCGTACGGAGAAGCACTTTTATTACCCGAATTTATGCCTTATAAAATGTCTTATCTCATATCGCAGTTGATTCTTTCAGCGGCAGCAAACGCCAATACCAATCTCGGATTGAATAAATCCAATTTGTTCATTAGTGAGGCCTAAGTCGATGATTCCGCAAGTTTGAAACGGTTCCGTCCTCGAGCTCAAGGACGGGGTTACCCGATAAAAAAACCCACCTGTAAAGTAACTATTAAACCAAAATCAAATTTTGTTGGAAAGATAGAAAAATGACTGCAATTAAAATTATTAATTGGGACATGCTGGCTGGTTGAAAAATACCGCAATAAAGGGCTTATTATAAAGAATATTAATAATTTAATGTTGAGTTCAGGAGAAATAGATACGGGACGAAAGATTCATCCACTCGGTTTTCGACTCGGTGTAACTTAGAAGCATTATTCCCATCGGTTTGCACAAACAAAAGATTATCCAAAGTTTCTTGATGGGGATAGAAAAATACGCGCCTCCGTCGAGAAGTATATTGCGAAACACGTGAAGGACACCACAAATTATGGCGGAGTTGGGCACATTGAAATCCAACGAAAAACAGATCTTATTCGGGTTGATATACATACAGGATTTCCTGATTTACTCGTCGAGGAACAAAGTTTAGGGATTGCTCAAATGAAGAACGAGATCGAAAAAATCTTGGAAATTGATAGTCGGAAGCTCCGGGTAACGCTAAGTAGTATTGATCAACCATACGGGGATCCCAAAATATTGGCGGAACATGTTGCCTCACAACTAAGAAACAGGGTTCCCTTTCGACGAACTATGAAAAAGGCTATTGAGTTAGCTGGAAGAACCGGCGATAGAGGTGTTAAAATACAAATAGCTGGGCGCCTCAATGGTAGTGAAATGGCCCGGGTTGAGTGGGCTAGAGAAGGTAGGGTTCCTCTACAAACAATTAAAGCTCGTGTAGGCTACTCATACCACCCGGCTGAGACGATTTATGGGGTTTTAGGCATAAAGACCTGGATATTTCGGGATACCTAAGTAAGATCTCTACTTAATTAAAAATTATCTAATAAGATTTATTATAACCTGAAATAGCTCTATTCTATTCCAATTTCAATCATTTTTCTTTTAAACTCTCAAAGATCTTTGCTATGCTTAGTGTGCGACTCGTCCAAGTGAAATCTCTTTATTCATGAATAAAAAAAAAACTAATTGGTAAAGTAATGAACCCTCTGCTTTCCAGTACTAACTAAGGAGAAGTCGAAGGCACAATGAGACTATTTCACCGCAATTGGAGTTTCTGTCCATAAGACTTTTTTTTATGGGGAAGCTGAAAACATTATTGATTCGTGAATATTTTGAGAAATAGAAAGACGAATATTTGAATTTTTACTTCTTAAAATCGTGTGGTTAACCACTCAACCCCAAAAAGCTACGTTATTTAGCACAATTGACAAATTTATTGGCAATATCAAAAATAGAGCTTTGAATCAATTAATACTGGGAGCGTGGATTCAATGAGATTGACATAAAGTAAAAAGCTCCGGTGCTGTGGGAGAACCAAAGCCTTTGTTCCAAGAGACTGAAACAACGAGAGGACTTGCAAATCTCATTTATACAGTTAAGTAATATCGAGATTTGACGGATGGGATGGCGAGAGAAGCCAATAAGAAAATCAAATAAATTAAGAAATCGAGCTTATTCTCGCCCATGGATTGGGCACCAAGTAAGATCTGAACCGCCTCTGAAAAAAAGAATTAAGGGGGGTTAAAGTGAAAAAAAAGAGGTGTCAAATTCACGAGGAGCCGGTTGAAGGGGGACTTCCGTGTCCGGTTCTGCATCAGAGATTGATAAATTGTGTTGACGTCGACTGTAACCCCAGACGAACTAAATATCGTAAGCAACATAGAGGGAGATTGAAGGGAGTTTCTAGCCGTGGCAACACCATCTCCTTCGGAAAGTTTGCTCTTCAGGCCCTCGAACCTGCTTGGATTACGGCTAGACAAATAGAGGCCGGAAGGAGGTCAATAACACGCTGCGCTCGGCGAGGCGGGAAGATATGGATACGCATTTTCCCCGATAAACCGGTCACTATGAGACCTGCAGAAACACGTATGGGGTCGGGCAAAGGGTCTCCGGAATACTGGGTCTCTGCAATTAAACCAGGCCGAATACTTTACGAATTAAGTGGAGTACCGGAAGATTTAGCCAGAGCTGCTATGGCAATGGCTGCACATAAAATGCCTGTGCTTACTCGAATAATAAATACCGTGGAGTAATTCTATTTATTGACCTGCTAAAAACACAGATATTAAGAGAAAATTACTTGAATGAAATAGTGATAGCAGAGACGGTAACATTATAGCTAAGGAATCATTACGTAATTAGTAAAAAGAAGACCCCGCTAATTTGACAAAATTCTATTAGTCACGGTAATATTAAAATTCTTAGTCCAATTCTTTTTGGGTAGAATAGTTCTCCTTCATCCAAAGATATTAAAAGTAAACCTATTATTTCTCCCGATTACTAAACGATTCAAAATCAAAGTTATTTAAATGTAGCAGACAATAGCGGAGCCCGCAAATCAATGTGTATTCGAGTTTTAGGGACTGGCAATCGAAAATATGCAAGTACGGGTGACGTCGTAATGGCCGTGGTCAAAGAAGCAGTACCTAATATGTTCTTAAAAAGATCAGAAGTAGTTAGGGCAGTAGTTGTTTGCACCCGCAAAGGGATAAATCGATGTAACGGAATGACGGTTATATTTGACGACAATGCAGCCGTCGTTGTGAACCAAGAAGGAAGTCCTAGAGGGACTAGGATTTTCGGCCCAGTAGCTAGAGAATTGAGAGATTTTAATTTTGCTAGAATAGTCTCGTTAGCCCCCGAAGTGTTATAAAAACCAAGAAATAGCATTCTTTATTTGACAAATATTTACAAAATTTTTCTTAAAAAAAAAACTTGGTTTGAATATTTGTCAAATAAATTTAAATAGCACAAACAATGATAATGTAAGGGAGCAAAAAAATGAGGTTAGGTATTATTCTGATATTGATAATTTTAACAACTATTGATTGATATTTCATGAATAACGATTCCCTCTCAGCTGCACTTACTGCGATAAGAAATGCCAACACCAGAAAGAAATCTATGATCAGGATACCTGCCACTAAAATAACCGCACGCATCGTACAAATCTCAGTGGAAGAGGGTTTCATAAAAAGTGCTGTAAAATATAAAAATGATAAAAAAGAGTTTTTAGATGTGAGCTTAAAGTATTTTGGTAAAAAGAAAGACCCCTCTATTGCAGTTATCAGACGCATCAGTAAGCCTGGCTTGAGAGTTTATTCCGATCATCGGGAAATCCCCAAAATATTGGGCGGTATGGGAATTGCAATTTTACCAACATCTCATGGACTTCTTACAGATCGAGAGGCTAGATACAACAAAATTGGGGGGGAAATCTCATGTCACATTTGGTAATTTGAATGACTTAAAGAATAAACGATTTTAGCTATATCTTTAAACGCCAACTAGGAGCAATATCCGCATCCGCTGAATTAGCAATCTATTAAAAAGATTTATAAATTACAGGAGGTTTATTTAGTTCGAATGATGAAAAAGCAGAATCTTATTGACATGGAGGGTACAGTTACTGAATCACTTCCCAATGCCATGTCTTGAGCGTGTTTGGATAATGGGTGCCAAGTCTTGACTCATGTATCGGGAAAGATCTGACGGAATTACATAAGAATATTACCGGGAGATAGAGTAAAAGCTGAATTGAGTCCCTATGATCTTACTAAAGGGTGTACAATTTACCGACTTCGAAGTAGACAAGGTAGCCAATAAATTCTGTTGTGGGTACCGCTATCTAGTAATTCTTTGTCTGCTCAATCTTTTCCTTCAACTTTATACAGAAAAAGGAAAACTGTGTAAAATCTATCAATAAATTTATATAAATTAAGGTTGTAGCTATGAAAATCCGTGCCTCCATTCGCAAAATATGCGAAAAGTGTCGATTGATTCGTAGGCGTGGACGAATCATGATAATATGTTGCAACCCGAAGCATAAGCAGAGGCAGGGATAATCAAAGTAGTTATACGTGGAACCAAATAAAAATTAAAAACAGCCTTCAATTATGAATAATCAATCAATTATGTTGGGTAATTCGAAGAAAACTCGTTCACGCAAAGTAAAACGCGGAGTACAGAAGGGGGTTATTCATATCCAAGCTAGTTTCAATAATACAATTATTACTGTCACGGACGTTCGGGGATAAGTGGCCCCTCGGTGTTCGGCTGGTGCCTGCGGATTTAAAGGTACGCGCAAAAGCACACCATTTGCCGCTCAAGCTGCGGCAGAAAACGCTATCCGTGCTTCGCTAGATCGGGGTATGAAACAAGCAGAAGTTATGATGAGTGGACCCGGTCCTGGAAGAGACACGGCCCTACGGGCTATTCGACGAAGCGGTATAATCTTAAGTTTTGTACGTGATGTGACCCCTATGCCATATAATGGGTGCCGACCCCCTCGAAAAAGACGTGTGTAACGAGTCGTCATATAAAAAACTAAAGGGGGATTTTTTTATGCTTCCATATGAAACATCGAGTTCTACCCAAGCGATTGAATGGGAATGTGTTGAATCGAAGACAGAATATAAGCGTCTTCATTATGGTCGTTTTGCTGTATCCCCATTCAAGAGGGGTCAAGTTAGTACTGTGGGAACTGCCATGCGTAGAGCTTCATTAGAAGAAGTTCGGGGTACGAGCATCACATGGGCAAAGTTTCACGGAGTTGTACACGAGTATTCCACAATAACAGGTATTTAAGAGACAATACATGATATTTTAGCTAATTTGAAGGAAATTGTACCTAAGAGCGACTCTGATGATGTGGAGGGAGCAGTTTTATCTGTAACTGGTCCCAAAGAAGTAACTGCGGGTGACACATCACTGCCACCCTATGTCAAGGCGATTGACGATTCCCAATATATACTTACTATTACTCAACCAATATCTTTAAACATTGAATTAAGGGTTGAAAAAGATTGCGGATATCGCATAGAAAGTTTAAGTGGATATAGAAATGGGGAACTTCCCGTTGATGCCGTATCTATGCCTGTTCGAAATGTAAATTGTAGCGTACACTTATTTGGAAGTGGTAGAGCGACGCGAGAAACATCATTCATTGAAATATGGACTAATGGTAGCCTGACCCCAGATGAAGCAATTAAAGAAGCTTCCAAAAAACTAATAGACTTACTAACTCCTTTTTTGCAAATGAAAAGTGAAGACGTCTACTATTCCGGATCCGGATACGTTGGAACTCCTCCTGCTTCAGCAGGGCCATCTTTACAAAACTATGATGCAAATAAACTAGAGGGGAAGCTTTCTGAAAATACATTTATTGACCAATTAGAATTACCCGCTAGAGCTTTTAATTGTCTCAAAAAGGCCGAAATACACACAATTGCCGATTTGCTTAGTTATAGCCGAGAAGACTCATCAAAAATAAGGAGTTTTGGGCAAAAATCTGTAGAGCAGGTGTCAAAAGCTTTGTGGGATCACTTTACTATAGAATTACCCAAAGATGAGTCAGATTTTAATTAGTGGGGACAAACCGCAGAACCCAAGTTATCCTACGTTTGAAAAAAGTGATTCTTTGTTTCATATATTCCACTTTTAGTTACAAAGTTTTGGAGGGGGAGAAAATGTGAGTTAACCAGAAATCGGAAGAATAAAAATTATATTTCTGAATCGAAAGTGATTTAGTCTAGGGAAGTCTTGTCCCAGCCCGGGGGCTAACGACTGCCCCCTAGACCAAATTTCAATATATTTCGAGTTAATAGCAGATATCTAAATATTAGAACAGTCCCGAAGTTAAAGATCCATCTATGGGTAACGTTGCTCCAACACCTGACCAAATAGCGACCGCGGTACCAATTGCGAAAACTGTTGTGGCTACTGGGCGTCGAAACGGATTCTGAAATTTATTGACGTTTTCGGGAAAGGGAACAGTCAACAAACCTGCAGGTACTGAGGCCATTAAAAGAACACCTAAGAGTTTATTGGGTACTGTGCGAAGTATTTGAAATACGGGAAAAGAATACCACTCAGGTAAAATCTCCAAAGGAGTTGCAAACGGATTTGCTGGCTCACCCACCATTGATGGTTCTAAAACAGCTAAACCCACAGTACAGGCAATGGTTCCTAAGATTACTACAGGAGATATATATAATAGATCATTGGGCCAAGCGGGTTCTCCATAGTAATTATGTCCCATACCTTTAGCTAATTTTGATCTCGAAACGGGATCGTTCAGGTCAGGTTTTTTTGTTATTGGGACGGACTTTTCATTCCCCCATAAGAATCGAACATGAGAATTTCTCCTCATACGGCTCGAGCAGATATCAAATTCTCTTATCGCGCAGCGGCTGGGTTGGCAGATAAAGAGAGAGTGAAAACGAAAAAAAAATTATTTCGCGACATGGCTTCTCATCCGAATCAGCTCAATGGCGGAACGAAGCTTCCCGGATCATCTTGTATCCCATACGTATATATCGCATCATCACCGGTTTATGAAATATACCTGTAAACTGCGACCTATATAAGATCTTAACTTGTTACAAATTTGGCTATAGATATCTTTAGATCCTTTTTTTACCCCAACGGCTATTCTTGCAAGCAATTCTATTTTGATGCAAAAGAAATGTATGCATCGTCCAAAAAACCGTATGTTTGAAAGCTTTACATCATCCCCTACACCAATAGGATATATAATAGGTTTTTACGAGGCCTTTCAAAGTTTTTGATTTGATCATGAAACAAATTCTCAAAACAACTTTCTTAGTTCGAAAGACATGTCTTTCTATCCAGGTTTCAAATCTTAGTCCCAAAGAAAAGTTGGAAAAGAGATACATCTTTTTTGGCTGCAGCAGCATCCGACTCGGTGTCTGCATAGCCTAGATGTCTGTAGACAAGTCACACACTCCCGTAATCCAATTTTTTTTCCTTTGACGCTTCAGAAAGTTTGTCTCAATATTACTGAGACAATAAATCCGCGAAATAACTTATAATTTAATTGAATAGTAAGTATCGGCAGCAATAGGATAACAAGCTCTCAAGGAACTTGCAATTGAAATCATTTACTTATGTAGTGAGGGATATTTATTATCGCCACCTTGTGTAGAAATCATAGAGGACCCGAAATACCTTGTTTACGGATCATTGGAAAATGCATCAGCGTAAAAACAGCAGTAAGAAGCGGCAAGACAAAAGTGTGTAAACTGTAAAAACGAGTTAATGTTGATTGCCCAACACTAGCACTTCCTCGTAATAACTCTACTAACGAAGATCCTACTAGGGGAATAGCCTCAGGTACGCCGGTTACAATTTTGACAGCCCAGTAACCAATTTGATCCCAGGGTAGAGAATATCCAGTTACCCCGAAAGAGACGGTTGAGACAGCTAAGGTCACCCCAGTAACCCAAGTTAATTCGCGAGGCTTCTTGAATCCTCCCGTGAGATAAACCCGAAATACATGCAAAATCATCATTAAAACCATCATACTAGCGGACCACCGATGAACAGACCGAATCAGCCAGCCAAAGTTAACCTCAGTCATTGTATATTGAACCGAGTAGAAAGCTTCTGTAACAGTCGGGCGATGATAAGAAGTCGTAGCAAAACCGGTGGCTACCTGAACCAAAAAGCGAGTAAGCGTGATTCCCCCCAAGCAATGAAAGATGTTCACATGTGGAGGGACGTATTTGCTAGTAATGTCGTCAGCAATTGCCTGGATTTCCAGGCGCTCTTCGAACCAATCATATACCTTAGTGAGATAGGTAAGCCCTCTTTTTTGGCCCCCTCTTCATAAACTGTACATGAGACTTTTTTCTCGCACAGCTTAAGCAAAGATGTCTGAGCAGCGCTCATTTAATTAGTATTTACTCGGATAAAAGAGTAGAGTAGGAAGGGGCGGCATATCTCCGACATCTATTATTCATTAGTGGAAGAACAAGCAATTCATCCCCAAAAAACTCGGAAATACACTTCACTTTGATCTCATGTTAGCTGTTTTTTTTTAATTGAGAGCGAGTAGTGCTAGCGTCTTGGGAAATCTCTTAGTCCAATCAATTTATCTACCCCCCCCCCCAAGAAAAAAAAAGGGGGGGGGGGTAGGCAAATAACTAGAGGTTACTTCGTTCTAATCTGATTTTTTTGGCACCCATGAAACCTTAGATTTATACTATACTTCGAGAAATTGTCTAGGTAGAAAGATTGAATGGGCATCAACTCCTTCACTCTCTCAAACCCCGCACTTTTTCTGCCACTCACGTATCCTCACGAACACGTATATTTAAAACGTTATTCATTGATAGTTTTTTTATACAGTGCCAAGTTAGCAAGATCAGATAACAACTTTGTCACGAAATTGAACTAGTAAATTCATGAGAATTAATCATAGTTTAAACTGTAAAACTAAATATTAAATTCTCGCGTTTCGGGTGCTATTAACTAGACTGCTACCCGGCGAGATACGGATACTCTAATAGATTAAAAAATGTTTAAAGAAAAATTGTTTATTCGTTGAACCAGATTAGTTGCGACGAATCACACACCCATATTTTATTATTGTCTCTTAAAAAGATTTGAAGAAAAGTTTGTACGATTGAACTACCTTTATAGTTTAGGATGGAGTATGTTGTTGTGAAACCCCGGCCGATACTGGTGCATCGGCCGGGGTTTCACAACTGTTCTACCAACTAATTGGAATACCCTCCAATAAAACGGATGAATTGGAAATTTCCAAAATGGTAACTAAGAAGACTGCAAATAAAGCCATGGCAAATCCCATCAAGGGAGTAGTTCCCCAGCCGGGAGCAACCTTTCCGTATTCTGAGTTAAGTGGTTTCAAAACCATTCCCAAAAAGCTAATTCTGGGTTTACCTTTTAGAGTATCATCAAAAACTTTTGTAGCCGTAGAGCCTGCTCGATTGATTGAAATTTGCTGACTTTGTATACTATTATAGCAAGTAAAATGAAAACTAATATCTTTTTGGGGTTACATGGCAATGGAAACCGCAACTTTGGTCGCTATCTCTATATCCCGTTCACTTGTTAGCCTCACCGGTTACGCCTTGTATACCGCTTCCGGTCAACCAGCCAGAGAACTTAGAGACCCTTTTGAGGAACATGAAGATTAGTCAGATTAGTGGACCTTCCTTCGAAGTAGTAAAAAGGGAGGTCTCTGATCAACCAAAATCTCATTACATTGAGATTTTTGTTGATGCAACAAAATCTGTTTTTTTTTTGGTAAAATTGAAAAAAAAAAAACTAATATTGAGGAGAGCTTTTTATTTACCCTTGCTAGGTACTTTGGGAGGCTCCCGAAAGAAAATGGCAAAAAATATTATACCTAAAGTTGCTACTAACAAAAATGTATAAACCAGTGCTTCCATAGATTCGGCCGTAATTGTGATATTATATATATATATAAATCTCTCATACTAATTGTTTGGGAGAAAATTTATAATTATTTTGAATTTCCCTCTTTTCCGCTTAACTTCGATCTATTGATATTGAAAACTACTTCATTAAGTCAATCTATTTCTTTATTGAGGGAAAATTAAAAATTATTACTATTCAATTAGCCCGCAGTGTAGTATTTTGATAGGATAAATGAGAAAAAAAAAAGAAATATTTTGAACAGCTTGTCTTTTAGTACTTGGATCCCCCAATTTTTGAAATGCTCCAAATTCAACCTGAGCATCCAAGTCGGGGTCGATACCAGCAAAAACGTCCCTGAACAGGGTTCTAGCACCGTGCCAAATATGGCCGAAGAAGAAAATGAGAGCAAATGTGGCATGGCCAAAGGTAAACCAACCTCGTGGACTGCTTCTAAAAACACCATCTGATTTTAAAGTGGCGCGATCAAATTCGGAAATCTCACCTAACTGGGCGCGCCTAGCGTATTTTTTCACCGTGCCGGGATCATTAAAACTAGCACCACCCGATTCACCACCGAAGAATTCTACGGTTACACCGACTTGCTCAACGCTGTATTTTGACTCCGCTCGTCTAAATGGCACATCAGCTCTCACAACGCCCTCACCATCTACCAAGACTACGGGAAATGTTTCGAAAAAAGTTGGCATACGGCGTACGAAGAGTTCGTGACCTTCCCTATCTTTGAAAGCAGCGTGACCTAACCAACCAACAGCTATCCCGTCGCCGTTATCCATCGCACCTGCCCTAAATAATCCGCCTTTGGCTGGGTTGTTGCCAATGTAATCGTAGAAGGCTAATTTTTCGGGAATCTTCGACCAAGCTTGAGATAAGCTAAGGTTTTCGCTTTCACCCGATCGTATTCGTTTTTCTATTTCTTGTTGAAAGTACCCTTGATCCCATTGATAACGAGTAGGGCCAAACAATTCGATCGGAGTGGCAGCGGAACCATACCACATAGTTCCGGAAACTACGAAAGCGGCAAAGAATACGGCAGCAATACTGCTAGATGACACGGTTTCAACATTTCCCATACGTAGAGCTTTATATAAACGTTGGGGAGGACGAACACTGAGATGAAATAAACCAGCTAGTATACCTAAAACTCCCGCTGCTATGTGGTGCGAGGCAATGCCGCCTGGTACAAATGGGTCGAAGCCTTCGGCCCCCCAAGCTGGATCTACGGGTTCCACTTTTCCTGTTAATCCATAGGGGTCCGATACCCAAATACCAGGTCCAAATAAACCTGTTACGTGAAATGCCCCGAACGCAAAGCAAATTACTCCTGAAAGAAATAAGTGGATTCCAAATATTTTCGGTAAATCCAGTGATGGTTTTCCTGTCCGGTCGTCGCGAAAGAGATCTAGGTCCCAATACACCCAGTGCCAGATAGCGGCTAGGAACAGCAAACCAGATAGTATTATATGGGCCGCCGCTACTCCTTCGTAACTCCATATACCCGCATCTGTTGCGCTATCCCCGTTGATGCTCCAGCCTCCCCAGGATTTTGTTATCCCAATGCGAGTCATAAATGGGATGACGAACATACCTTGCCTCCACATAGGATCAAGAACGGGATCCGATGGGTCAAAAACAGCTAGTTCATATGAAGCCATTGAACCCGCCCAGCCAGACACCAAAGCAGTATGCATCAGATGCACAGAAATAAGACGACCGGGATCGTTTAATACGACGGTGTGGACGCGATACCAAGGCAAACCCGTGAGAAACCCCTTTCTTGGATATTGGAAATGAGTGACCACTACGTGACTTTCTTGCAATAGAGGCTTGCGCTATAAGTTAGAAATAGACGACGTGATAATACTTGTCGTACATAATTTACAAGTCAATTTTTTGGTTCATGATTAGAAGTAGTTCTCTACTCTCGCTTCACCTATTCTTTTGCTGTCTGTACGAGACAAATAATAAGTAATATGAGATAAACCAATTTTTTATCTTTGAGGAACAGATGAAGGCATAGGTATTTTATCATCCCCGTACTTTATATAACAACGTAGAGATTGGTCCCATCATAGTCTATTAATATGTGCAAAAAAAAAATACGAATTTTTCGTTCACGTCATCTTCGTCAAACGTGTTATAATATGAAGTAAGCTCCGTTTCAGTCTGGCTTCTACGTCTCCAATTCGGAGGTAATTGCAATCTCTTTCATTAATTTTTATATGCCAATTGGTGTTCCAAAGGTACCCTTTCGTCTCCCTGGGGAAGAGGATGCGGCTCGGGTTGACGTATAGTGCGGCTTGTCAGGTGTGTCGAGCCGGACGGAAGCTGTTTCCGTCACCCCCTACCCGATTGGTTTGTCTACATCTCGCTTGAAATTGACTAGCCTCTCAGTGGTCAAATGCGTGAGAGAGATCTGTCAATAGGTTCGGTAGTCGTTAGAATCCACGGCTAGTTGGAAGAAACTGATTGCTTAGGCTCCGATTACTCAACTCTAATTATCAATTTTAAACGAAATGGCTGTGAAATAAGAATTGGAACGTTGGAATAAAAATATTCCTTTTTATGACTACATCCACAATACGTGGGATTAAATATAGGGGAAGGAAACCTATTTGTTCTGTATGTACAAATGGTGATCGGAACTGCCTACCCCCGGGGTAGAAGATGAACCTAAAGATTCTCCACATCAGAAAAAAAAAGGACTCAACAACAAACAGAAAAGAATTGGTGCAACAGGGAACAAGCGAAAACGCTAGGGTTAATTCACCGATCACTAGTTACGAAGCGGTTCAAAATGTTCGAAAGCTGAGACAGACAGACTTGAACCAATAGCGCTGATATGGGTGGTATAAGCTAATGTATTCAACCTATTTCGTGGGAAAGCTGCCGGAGCCGTATGTGTCTAAAAATACCTATACGGTTCTAGGGAGGGGGCTCGGCGGAGTGGTATTCGCAAAAACCTATTCCAACCAACCGGCTTTATCGAGAAAGACTTCTTTTTCTGGGACAGCAAGTCGATGACGAAATTGCAAATCAACTTATCGGCATCATGATGTATTTAAATGGGGAAGATCAAGCCAAAGATATGTACTCATATATAAATTCACCGGGTGGGGCGGTCTTAGCCGGAATATCCGCTTATGACGCAATGCAATTTGTCATACCAGACGTACATACTATTTGCATGGGACTAGCTGCTTCGATGGGATCTTCCATTTTGGCTGGAGGAGAGATTACCAGACGTATAGCACTACCTCACGCTTGGCGCCAATGATTTGTGCGGATTAGAATCTTGCCTTCGCCTAGTTGAGGTAACAATAGCATGGCAATTCCTACTTAGCTATCCCTCCTGTAAACATCCAACTACGAAATACCGGAAAGCTGAGGAGACAAAGCTAATTAAGATAAGATTTTTAACTTGTAGTAGATTCATTTTACATCGAAGTCAATATATTTTAGCGCTATAAATTGCATGAAACGTTGAATCTACATAATTTATTAAGCTTCAATTTTTGTTTTGTATAAAAATAAAAAATGAAGTTCGTAATTCTAAAACTTAAGCGATACCAATTTCGTTATCAATCGGGAGTATATATAGCAAACTCTGGGATTGCTAGCGCGACGCAGCAACGGAACCATCATAATACGTTTGATAGAAAGGATGGTCTGATCTCATAATATCTTTTCCACACCATACCAGACCAGCTGGGGGAGATTCTGCGACAGAATTAATTTTTAAAAGTAACTTTTTTTTTTGAAAAACTTTTTAGACGAAAGGTTTATATTTAACTACTAGTTCGAACAGACTTCGTTGGTCCATTAGCCGTATGCACAAAAAATTGCCTGTACGGTTGTACTTAATCAGAGTTATCTAATTAGGGTAATGATTCATCAACCCGCTAGTTCGTATTATGATGGACAAGCCGGAGAACGCGTTATGGAAGCAGAAGAAGCATCAAAACTCCGCGATTGCATAACCAGAGTCTATGCTCAAAGAACAGGCAAACCTCTATGGATAATTTCTGAAGACACGGAAAGAGATGTCTTCCCGTCAGCAGAAGAAGCCCAGGATTACGGCGTCGCGGACCTTGTAGCGTTGGAAAACGCGTCAGAAATTAAATACTCAATGAGTAAGAATTGACTGAGACTTGAAAAATTTAGGGTGGGGGGGGGGTTCTTTTATTCAGAGAGTTTTTTTTGTAGTCTCACGTCTATCCGTCCAGCTAGTTACTAATCCATTCATTGGGAAAATTTAAAAGATTTCTTTTAAATTTTTCTTTTTGTGCTTAAAAAAAAAAGATTATAGAAATTTTGATTGTTAGATACTAACATATAATAAATTTTTCCAAATGGTTGAGAATAGTTTGAACCGAATGAAATATTTACGTCTTTGAACGTGCCGACAAATCAACAACTTATTAGAAAAGCGAGACAACAGTTGAGGGGTGGGACAAAATCTCCCGCTCTTCGAGGATGCCCCCAACGGAGAGGAGTGTGTACTAGGGTGTATGTGTGACCTGTTTGGATCGAGAACTTCAGACACTATAAGGAGGAGGCTAATCTTGTAAAATAATCCTCCAAGTGAAATAGAGGTAAATCTATAATCCATCTATTTTGATGAAAACAAAATAAAAATAGGAATTCGTGGTCTGAATCGGTGCAAATCCGATCATTTTGGTTTGGGACGACAAAAATCAATCGATGATAATAAAGTTGAGTTATCAAGCGAAACTGAGCAAGTGGTATCAGCCCATATACATTCCTTGCCAATCTCTTTGCCATGGCGACAGGGGTCAGTTGCTCCACCAATCCCCGATGTAAAATTAAAATACCGTTACTATACATATGATTCCTATTGAAACAAATAAGGGGAGATGAGATAGCCCAAATTAATGGGATGAGTTAAGTATTGGGGATCACGCGACCCGCCAACAGCAATTTTATTTTTCTAGCTCTGGGAAATCTTAGGCTCCGGTATATAGGGGGGACCCGACGGTCGTAATCAATTTGCCACGGAAACATCGGAAACCAAATTATCTTCGGTACAGTGTGCTGTCTCCTAATAGATACAGAGATTAGGGTTAAATGTCCAACCTGTACCGGATACCAAAATAGTTGCGGGAGGGAAAGTCGGGGCAGCAAAAGCTGCTGGAATTTTTACTTATAACATTGGATAAAAAGACGACAACTTGTCGCAACTGACAGAATTTTTGATAATTATGAATCAATTACCTGCGACCCTCTAAGAAATGAAAACCTTGGTATATCATTAGATATGATGCTGCTAAAAAATATATCTTTGGTATTTTCATATCTACTTAACATGAGATACTTTTCGGTGTGACATAGCATATCCATTTTTCTATTATCAACCTCAAATAAAAGAGGGAGATATTGAAACGAAAAGATTAGTTAAGAAAATAGCGGAGGCTAGAAATAAATGGACTTCTTAGACGAAGACTTAATTTTCTGTGAGGCTATACTATAATGACCAGAGTAAAACGAGGATCTATATCTCGGAGATATCACAAAAGCATTCTCAATTTCGCATCCGGATTTCGGGGAGCTCATTCAAAATTATTTAGAGCAGCGAGTCAGCAAGAGCGGAGAGCGTTAGCTTGTGCTTATGTAGATAGAAGCAACCGAAAGAGAAGATTTCGTCGTCTGTGGATCGTTCGGATTAATGCAGCAGCGCGAAAAAATGGAACTACGTACAGTTTATTGATTCACAAGTTGCTTGAGAATCAAGTTTTTCTGAATCGCAGGGTACTTGCGCAAGTAGCTACTCTAGACGCCCGCTCCTTCTCTAATATGATGTTAAATATTAACAGTAATGAACATTAACATCCAGCCGTAAGCCTCTCCGGATTGAGCGGAGAGGCCAAAAAAAAAACGTATTAATTCTCGGATCTATTGCAGATAGAAAGAAAAGACAAACAGAAAAACGGACTGTCTTGTAGGCGACGGTTTATTTTGTAGACATCAGTTTGATTTAACTTCAATACATTCAATTAAATGTATTTCGCGGGAAATCTTTAGTCTCCAAATTCAAGAATTCAACAGAATTAAATTGTCTAATTCTCATTTTTTGAGAAGGGCAGTAAAGCCAGGATGCGAGCTCTCTTTATCGCGGTAGCTACCGAACGCTGTTGTTTGGAAGTCAGTCTATTCATGCGTTTCGATAGGATTTTTCCCTGCTCACCGATGAATCGACGAAGTAAGCTAGTATTTTTATAGTCAATATATTCGTCAGATCGAATGGACGGGGAACGTCTACGGAGAGATCGTTTAATTTTATTCGTAATAGTTTTTTTCTTTTTGATTACCAATACAAAATAATATTGATTACTTTTTTTACATTAATCAGAAATACCCCTTATTTTTTTAGTTCCTTATGATAAGTATGTTTGTAGCAACAAACACAGAATTTTTTTGACTCCAACCGAGTAGGTGTGTTACGGCGATTTTTACGCGTGGTGTATCGAGACATACCCGTGGATTTATCGACAGCCTCTTTGGAAGTACAGATTGTACACGCTAAGGCAATAGTTACTCTGGCGTCCTTCCTCTTGGTCATAAAATAAATTGCGTCATAATAAGATAATTTTTGGAAAAAATTAAAAAAGGGGGGGGGGGGTTCACGAGTAGATCTAAATGTATTTGAGCGGACTACTCACGAAGTTTCAGCAATAAAATTTAGATTTCAGCTATCCCCCAAAAAAATTTGGTTACATACTATTTGCTTCTCAAGACATCAATTTATCCGATTTTCCTATTGCTTCCGTCTGACCCCCTGTAAGTAGTCCTTTTGGTCAAAGAAACGGAAATAACAAAGCGTCGGGAAAGAAACGGTTGACTTCTATTATGGAAGCAGCTAACAAGCCAAACCATATTGCAGCTACAACTGGGGCCGTAGAAAGATATATCTTCACGTGTTGCATTAAAACTACTCCTTCTTCTTAATCTCTTATTCTTCTAGCTGTTAGTCTTGATTACCCCTTTTCTTTCTACCCTTTAGAAAACCAATTATTTATAGCTTATAAATCAACCTTTCGAAAGAAAAAACTGATAACTAATGAACTCTGGGTATTCCAGGATTGGTGCTCGCAATGTTAACAAAAAATGGGAAAAAAAAAAGAAAAGATAACAATTGGATTGGACGGATTGAAAATAGACAACTATCTATCGAGAAAACGAGAAGAAGTTTTCTTTTACTGATAGCCGGTATCTAAGATTAGCAGCTATAATAAATTGAATTAAACAGCGTTAGATGAGCAACATCAGTTACAAATTGATATTGATAGGGATGTAACGCAGCTCGGTAGCGTGTTTGTTTTGGGTACAAAATGTCGCAGGTTCAAATCCCGTCATCCCTATTTTTAATTCGTGCATCAAGATTTGGTAATAGGGCTTCTTGTCCTAAAAAACCCATTGCTACTCCTGAGAAATAAGGGATCTCTTAGTCCTTCCTGCTCGCGCAGTGAGCAAGGAAACTGTCCCATTTGTGTTGAATAACAGAATTACCCCGAAGAAGGGGACGCCCTTAGTTCAGTCCGGTAGAACGCGGGTCTCCAAAACCCGATGTCGCAGGTTCAAATCCTACAGGGCGTGCTTACTACTTAGCCAAAAATTATCTGAAGGATATAAAATGTAACGAATACGAGATATTGAAGAAATGAAAACAGCTTTTTTGGGTTGTCGAAACAACCCCGCATTTCTGTTTTTTAGATATATTTTAGAGAAATAAGCTTTTTCAGACGAATTTTGAAAATGATGAAGTAGTGAAGTTTTCTAAATGAATTTTTTTTTTCTAATTTTTATTCTAAATCAATTAAATCAAAAGATTGACTGGCAGTTTAGATGCAACAACTAAAAAAATCTATCGAATATCTAATTGATCGCCGCGTCGATATTGTGGGTATGCGGTTACAAATAATCCAGCTAAAGTTATGGGAATCAAACCCGACACAATTCCCGATAGTGATGCTTCAACCATTCTAGTTTATAGATATTTGATGTGAATACTTATCAAACTCCCAAAAGTTTCTTTTTGCGTCAACCAAGGAGTAATTGGTAAGTGCAATGAAATAGTAGGCGCCGTCGGGGCCCCTTCTTTGCCCCCCCCCCCCCCCCGCCTCCACCCCCTATCTATATTTTAGGTGATAATTATAAGTCACAGAATCTGAATTTTGTTCAATCCAACAAATAAGACTAAGGTCAAAGTTAAAAGAGATGCCAAAAGGGCAAAATAGCTTAAAAAAGTGAACATAAATTTGAATACTAAATTAGCAAACAGATAGATTCTTATACAATATATGATTTCTTTGAGTAGTTTATCACTCGAACTTACCGAATCAAAATTGTTTACTCAATTTTGCTAAGTTGGGGTTAATTACTAAGATATATCCGGTATTTTACTATTAATTGATCTAAAGTCATCAACTTAGATTATTTATTAAAACTATATATCTTGATGTATCAGGTAAACGATTCCTTAGTATTTATTACTCGTTAATAAATGAATTAGTAGTTGCTGGAAAAGCATTTCCTCGTTTTTGGTAACGAGGACCATTCCCCCAGAAGGGCTCTCCGTTTGTATTTGGCTTATAACTATAAATGTTTGTAAATCTAATTGAAATTAATAATTGGTTGGACACACCGAGAGACTAACACAGGCTTCGAAATGAAACAGGTAGGAGAATACGCGCGCCCGCGAAGTGAGACGCCGTACGAGTATGAATCCGGCTAAGGTCTCCTAATCCCCAGTTAGTTCGGTCTAGATGCAGTCAACCATTCATAAAAATTCTGTCAGTATCAAAACCCTCCTCCCGTTTGGAAAAGAAGTGACCTTGCCGCATTAAAGATGGGCTAGCTATACTGAATCAGTATATTTTGGATATACCCTGGGTATAATACTGACAACCCAATTAGGGTTAGATCTCATTCGAAAACGAAAAAGTTTACTGTTAGATTCTTCATCTCTCACCTTTTTTTTTCTTTTTCGGAAAATAATCCCTTTTACAAGATAGATATAGATAGATACGGAGCTGAACATGTCTGGGAATACAGGAGAACGCCCCTTTGCTGACATCATTACTAGTATTTGATATTGGGTCATCCACAGCATTACTATACCCTCCCCGTTTATTGCAGGCTGGCCATTTGTCAGTACAGGTTTAGCTTACGATGTTTTTGGAAGCCCCCGCCCAAACGAATACTTTTCAGAGAACCGACAAGAGGTTCCCTTGGTAACTGGCCGCTTCGATTCGCTGGAACAGGTCGATGCATTCACGAAATTCTTTTAGGAGAAATCAACGGCTTTAGATAAAACTTATCCGATCTTCACTGTTAGGTGGTTAGCCGTTCACGGCTTAGCTATACCTACAGTTTTCTTTTTGGGGTCCATATCAGCTATGCAATTCATTCAAAGATAGTTTTTAGTGAGCTCCGAATTTACGACACAACCGAATCCAAATAAACAGAGTGTAGAATCGAATCGTACAAGCCTTTACCGGGGATTATTACTGATTTTCGTACTCGCTGTTCCATTTCCTAATTACTTTTTCAATTAGAAACTAAAAAAGAATTGTTTGAATAAGAAATCGAGATCCTAAATAAATTATTTGTGACTGTTAATGTCTTAAGTCAAGACCAGATGATGAAGCCAAAGAAGTAGAGGACAAGGAGGTGTCACAGATGACAAATACCACTGGAAGGATTCCCCTGTGGTTGGTAGGTACTGCAGCTGGTACACTTGTGATAGGTTTGTTAGGCATATCCTCTTACGGGGCTTATTCGGGGTTGGGGTCGTCTCCTTGAAAAAAAAAATTGACAATTGATCAATAAGATTTTGTTGAACTTTACAAGCAAAGTTTTCTTTTTTCTTCTCTTTTTATCTAAAGAAGGAGAAGAAAAAAAAACGATTCAATATATATATATATTGAATAATATAAAGACGGATCTGTGAGTTATTTCATTATGCTTTCTCCATCGACCGGACGTAAGAGTTTCATCGGTATGATAGTTATACCACGCATCTTTCGAGTAGACAGTTGGGCCGGGACCGATCCATTCTCTTGTATCCAACGAATCAATTAACAAATTGATTAAGGTTAAATATTAAACCTAGAGGGGATAGTTTTCTCTTTATTATTTTTAACTATCCTTTTTTTTAAGCGTGGGGTCTATTTTTGTGGTTTAGATAGCTACTACTAACCACCGCCGCATATCCCGTGCCCCAGTTCAGGCTTGATAGAGTCGAACTAGGGAACGGGTCGATGGAGAAGCCATCTGATTGGGTTAAAGAAAGAAAATGCGCGTGACTTTGTCAATGGTGTTTCATTTATATGCGGCCATAGAAAAATGAAAAGTTGACACAATTAAAAGTAAATAAAAGTAAAAGTCAATACTTTCCTTGTGGCTATCAAGGAGTTAAAAACTATTTTCCCATACGCACGCAATTACGTATTATTTAGCCGAGGGAAAGACGAAAAACCGAAAAGAGTAGGCAATCAGAAATTCATTTCTGCCAACTGCACTTTTTCAAACTGTTTTTTCTTAAGCACGAGGAAAATCTGTGCCAATACAACGGAAGCAAAAAAAGCTATGAGACCTTGAATACGCAACGGGTCTTGAAGTACAACTTCCACTTCTCCCTGACCGAATCCCCCAACATTGGGGTTACTAGTCAATGGCTGATCAGCCTTGACAAACTCACCTTCCGAAACTATGAGCTCAGGACCGGGAGGGACAATATCGGTTGTTTCACGGTTTTCAGATGACTCCTCGATAGTGATTTCGTATCCACCCTTTCCTTCTCTACGAGCAATCCTCTTTATTTTTCCTGCTGCTGAAGCAGTATAAACCGTGTTGTTACTTCTGCTTCCATCTGGATAGATTTGTCCCCTCCCCCTATTTCCTCCAACATAAATAGGATATTTGAAAAAATGGGCTTCTTTGTCAGTACCAGGATCCGGTGAGAGAATTGGGAATAAGATTTCGCTGTATAATTTGCCCGGTAGTGGTCCTACGACAATTACGTTTTCTCTGCCGGGACGGTAAGTTTGAAACGATAATTTCCCCAATTTCTCTTTGATTTCGGCTGGAATTCGATTAGAAGGAGCCAACTTGAACCCGTCTGGCAAAATGAGGACGGCGCCGACATTCAAGCCACCTTTTTTCCCATTTGCAAGTACTTGTTTTATCTACGTATCATATGGAATCTTAACAACTGCTTCAAATACAGTATCGGGAAGAACGGATTGCGGGGCCTCAATATCCACAGGTTTCTTGGCTAAATGACAGTTGGCACACACAATACGTCCCGTAGCTTCTCGGGGGTTTTCATAATTTTGTTGCGCAAAAATCGGATATGCATTTGATACAGATGGGCAATTTAATTCAGCGAAACCGATCGATAGTGCAAGTGACAGAATCCAACAGCTTTTCATCCAATTATTTGTAATTCTTCTTCGCGTAGATTGATGATTAGTCTCAAGTCTTTTTACAAGCGGGTCATACGTTGACGCCGCTTGCTAGCAAACAAAATTTTCTCGTTCTAATTCTTTTCATTCCTAAAAATTAAACTAGTTTTTAGCAGATACCGTATGGGAGAGGGGGGGGGGGCAATTAAACTAAACGAGTGAACTAGTCTAGCCCGTTAGATGCAAATTTCAATTAATGTTTGTCACCCACTCATTGTATGATAAGTTGCTACAATTGAGGGAGACGCGCGATTCAAATGACGAAAAATCCAATATTTGGATACTGTATCTAAAACAACTGGAAAGGTTGAAACGAGGCGAGAGATTACATATTTATTTGGAACCAAGCCAAAATGTTTAGAGAAGGAGCCTATGACTATTTCCCAACCATGGGGCGAGTGAAATCCTACGCATAAATCAGTTATTAGAAGAATTAAGAACGCTTTCATGGTATCATTTAAGCTATAAGACAACTCCTGAATCCGGGAATTCAAAACTGCAAGTCTTTTTCGACCCGTCATAAACGATAAAGCTAAGATGGCAATACTAATAACATCAGTTATTAACTGTAGCAGTAGCTGAATATTCAGCTCGTTATACATTATCGCCAATTGAATTGTCTCGTCATACGCATTTGCATCAAAATTTTGCAACTGCGTATCTACAAAATGTTTAGTCGCATCATCTAACCAGCGTAATGCTTCCACTTCTCGGAGCTGTCTCAGAGCTTTTTCCTCTTGAAGGGGGTTGAAAAAAACTTGAGTTTGATTGATGTTCCACCAACCTCTAACCCAAGACTCTAGAAACCAAAATTTGATACTTATTGGAATTATGAGGGGTAAAAGCAAAAAGAAACCAACATATTGAAGGGAAACTAATGCTTGGTTTTTAGATAAGTCGAAATCATTATGGACTAACACATTTGAGTTATCTGTTAATTCTGCCCTAAACCTAGATAAGGTGCGAGTTACCGACCGGGGCACCAAACTAATTGACTCATAGGCCGATGGAAATGCCGATTCGTTATTAAATGATTTTTCAATCACTTTTTTAGTAATTTGAAGTGGGAAGAAGTTTCCATAACGACGCGCTCTCTTGATATTGAAGTGATTTACAGCCGCTTCAATCCAAGCTAATTTCCTATTTATTCTCTCTATATTCTTCAATTTATAAAAAACGCATGCTTTTGCAAAGTAAAAGTCATTTTCCAATTTCTGTTTTTTATCTCCTGAAGAAGTAAATTGCTTCATCCGGCTATTGACTCTTTTGCCATCTTTGTAACAATTTTGTCGAAATTTCAAATATATATCTCGGAAGAGGGAAGTCTTTGAAAATTTAGACATATTCAAACAATTTTTTGTCAAAAAATTAGTTGCGCAACAGCACCCAACTGGGATTGAAAGTAATCCAAGTAATTTTGTTCCATGGACAAATATAAGATCTTCTCGCATTCCCAAAATAGATATGCTAAATCTGTGCTCTAAGAGACTACAATATATTAGATATCTAGATTTATTAAACACCTTGTTGGTGGGCGCCGTCGTGGCCCGCAACAACCCCTCCGACGTTGGAGGGGATGACTTCATTTGGAATAAAATCGAGTAGTTTTCTTTTGAGGGCTGTAGTTGCTTACTAGCCTCGTAAGCTCTATCCGGGGAACGATCTGGAGTACTAAAAAATCGTTGAATAACCTTACCTTTCCAGTAATGTAATCGCATATATTAACTATGATTATCTATCAATCAATAGAAGCGAATAAGCTAAGTATGACACCAATCAAATGAATTCTTGTAATTAGGTTATCCTTTTTGTGATCTCCCACTTAGGTGACCCCGCATTTTTCTCTAAATCATCCAGTTATAAGAAAGAGTCAGTAATATTTGAAAACCTTCAATCGATACACGCAGGAAACGGGCGGGTTCAGCAGCTTTTTCTTCCATATCTCCTAAAGTTAAACCTTCACCGATCCTAGTTAGAGGAATATTCTGTCGACCCCTAACTTTCAAGTAGAGAATTTGGCGCGGGTAAAAGCCTTCCCGACTTTCCAACCCAACAGCTTCCACATCTTTTAGTCCAAGTCGGATGTGGATACGGCGGCTCTTTCCAGGAAAGCCCCACCGAAAGATGGAAGAAAATCCTTCTCGCTTGTCAAACAGGTTGTAGCCACTCCCCACGTTCCAAAACGCAGTACACCACAGATACAGTCCGAGAAAGAGGCCTGCAATCCCGTAAAAACACATTACAACACCTTGCGGAATAAAAACGATATGTTCAGATGAAAGTCCGGGGATTAGATCTCTCCCGACGTAGCTTGAAAGTCCTACCAATAAAAAACCCGTTGCGCCACATGGAAGGATACAGGCCCAACATGAATTGGCAAATGTACGGGAGCCTTTTATGATATCTACTCGGATCCATTTGGAGCGGTAATTCATTACTATTTCCTCACAGATTACATAATAAATAGATTAACCGAATTGTAACCAACCTTACTTTCCCTATTTTTTTTTCTTCCGGTCTACCACCCCAGCTTCCTCCTGACATATTCGCGTTTAGTACTAAAGTACCAAAATGGAGTTCAAGCTTGTGATATTAATTAATTACCCACACATACCTCATTCTGGGAATGGATAATCAATCTATATATCATTTCATATAAAAAGAATAATGAAATATAGATTGATTGAAACAGCTTCATTTCTTAAAATTGTTGGAGAAAGGGATAATTACCGAGAAATAGAGAAGTTATCTCGGTTAAGTATTAAAACTATCCCTTGATTTTAAGTGATTAGAAAAAGTCCCCGAGCGGCTTATGACGTTTCCAAAAGAAAAAAAAAATTATAAGATTTCATCCCGCTCTATATATAGAAATGAGATAGCCATTGTAACTGCTGGAAAAACCAAACCAACTAGGGGTACAAAGATGGAGGGTAGATAAGATGCTGCCATTATAAAATTACCTCAATTGCAATAGGGAAAATATAAGATTTATTTATACAACAATATAGCTCTGCTTCGCTCTTCTTTCTAATATCTAATGATAGTCTTTTTATTCCGTAAAGAAAAGGGTTTCCCGAGCTTTCATTGAAATAATTGGATTTTCCATTTTACGGATTCTCTTGGCCGGGACGGGAACGAAGTATGCCGATACCAAAAAAGAAGAGATCCAACAAATATTTTCTTCTTTATTCTGCAAAAATGGAAATAACAAATGTCTTCTCATTTAGTAGTTAGGAGTAAGAGGTGACCGCTTTAAAAATACGAGACATAAGAATCGGGAACGAATTCAATCTTTTTTTTTAGAAGGAGCTAATGAATAAAGCTCGGATATCTCGCCTAAAACACCCTTCAATGGATTACGCGGAACGATCGAATCGAGTAGCCCATTATCAAATAGAGACTCAGCTGCTTGAAAACCATCAGGTATCTTTTGACGCAATGTTTATTCAATTACCCTTTTACCCGCGAATGCTGTATACGCTTTAGGCTCGGCAATAATAATATCTCCCAACATGCCAAAACTGGCAGTAACACCTCCGGTGGTTGGATAGGTAAGGATCGATATATAAAGCAACTTTTTCTGAACTTGATGAATTTGCAAGACGGAAGAAATTTTAGCCATCTGCATCAAGCTTAACGTTCCTTCCTGCGTACGCGCTCCCCCGGAAGCACAAGTCAAAACCAACGGCGAAGACTTATCCGTAGCATATTCGATTAAGCGAGTAATCTTTTCACCCACAACGGAACCCATACTTCCCCCCATGAAGTGGAAGTCCATAACACCAAGCGCAATAAGTGTTCCATTTAGATAACCTATACCTGTTTGAATGGCGTCGGTTAAACCCGTTTTCTCCTGAGAACCGGCTATCCGATTCCGGTGAGAATCCTCGTCGGAAAAATCTAAAACATCTCTTGCAGTCATATCTTCATCCATGGGAATCCACGTGTTGCGATCAATTAAGAGTTCGATCCTTTCCATACTATTCGTTGAAATATGATAACCGCATTCTTCACAGACACTTTTATTCTGTTTCAAAAATTTCACATAAAGCATGTTCCCGCAGTTATCGCGTCGCGCCCATAATCCCTTATTTGTATTAACATTTATCCACTTTTCTCTTTCTTTTTCGGCTGAAACGGAGACCCTCGTAGCTTCTTCAAGGAAAGCTCCAATTAATCCACCGAATTTGCGCTTATCTTCAAACCAATTTGTTACAGACGTAAGAATCTCCTCACCTGTTGTTTCCATTATAGCTCGTTGAAAAATAGAATCTCAATGCATCTTCTTTAACATATGACAAACCTTTACTGCGCATAAAATCTGTATCAGCAAATTGGTACCAAATCCAAGCTCATTGACCCAATATAGAATCCAATCCGCAATTAACTAATTATCTATTAAATTAATACTATTGTAGGTGGTGAATTTCTATTATCCGACAAAATAAAGGAAGCAATATGTTATAGGACTAACCTTGATAGAGATTTTTATAACATGAAAAGTGTTAGGTCTAAATTTAGACCATCCTTTTGTATATTGTAATCCTACAATACGGGTTGGTAGGGATTCGAACCCTTGGATTCACATATGCGCAATATGTGCTCTCCAGCAATCACCGTTGATTAACCAACTTTACTGTATATTGGATAGTAGGAGTATGGGGAAATATTGGATTTTCCCCATACTCCTGATCACAGCTGTTGCAGAACAGACGCTAATAAGAAATAGCTACGAAAAGTCAAATCTATTTACAACGTATCAATTGTATCAAACTCAAATTTAATAGCTTTCCATATCTCGCATGCGGCAGCCAATTCTGGACTCCACTTACTAGCTTCACGGATAATTTCATTACCTTCACGAGCGAGATCGCGACCTTCATTACGTGCCTGTACGCAAGCTTCTAACGCGACCCGATTTGCTACCGCACCGGGTGCATTTCCCCAGGGATGTCCCAAGGTTCCTCCACCGAACTGTAAGACAGAATCGTCCCCAAATATTTCGGTTAGAGCTGGCATGTGCCATACGTGGATACCCCCCGAAGCTACGGGGAGTACACCCGGCATAGATACCCAATCTTGGGTGAAATAAACGCCGCGTGTACGATCTTTCTCGATATAATCGTCGCGGAGTAAATCTACGAAACCCAAAGTGACTTCCCTTTCTCCTTCTAGTTTACCAACTACAGTTCCAGCGTGTACGTGATCCCCGCCGGACATGCGCAATGCCTTGGCCAATACACGAAAATGCATACCGTGATTCCGTTGTCTATCAATCACAGCATGCATCGCGCGATGAATATGAAGAAGCAGCCCGTTGTCTCTGCAATAGTAAGCTAAACTGGTATTTGCAGTAAACCCCCCGGTCAGGTAGTCATGCATGATAATTGGTACGCCCAATTCTCTAGCAAAAACAGCTCTCTTCATCATTTCTTCACATGTACCCGCAGTAGCGTTTAAGTAATGCCCCTTAATTTCGCCTGTTTCAGCCTGGGATTTGAAAAGAGCTTCTGCAACAAATAAGAAGCGATCTCTCCAGCGCATGAATGGTTGGGAATTTACGTTTTCATCATCTTTTGTAAAATCAAGTCCACCGCGAAGGCATTCATAAACGGCTCTACCATAATTTTTGGCAGATAGACCTAGTTTCGGTTTGATCGTACATCCCAATAAGGGACGTCCATATTTGTTTAATTTATCCCTTTCAACCTGAATACCGTGTGGCGGTCCGATGAAAGTTTTAGAGTAAGCGGGAGGGATTCGAAGGTCTTCCAAGCGTAGGGCACGTAGAGCTTTAAATCCAAAAACGTTACCTACAATGGAAGTAAACAGATTGGTAACGGAACCTTCTTCAAAAAGGTCCAAGGGATAAGCTACATACGCGATATACTGATTTTCCTCTCCAGCGACGGGCTCGATATCGTAGCATCGGCCCTTGTAACGGTCAAGGCTGGTCAACCCATCTGTCCACACAGTGGTCCACGTACCTGTAGAGGACTCCGCAGCTACTGCAGCTCCGGCTTCTTCAGATGGTACTCCGGGTTGTGGGGTCATCCGGAAAGCTGCCAATATATCAGTATCTTTAACCTTGTATTCGGGGGTGTAATAAGTCAATCGGTAATCTTTGACACCAGCTTTGAATCCAACACCCGCCTTAGTCTCCGTTTGTGGCGACATGGGTTTATTCCTCCCTATGACTAAATTAATAAATCTTGCAAAGATGAGGTCTGCTCGGCATAGGTAGAATATTTTGCTGTGAAACGCAGCGTGGATATTAGGTCAACCCGGGCATCATACTTAATACCTATCAAAACTCCATTTCAAGCATGGGACGTTATCATTTTATACCGCGTCTCACACAGGGTGCAACTAATCAATCTGTTTTATCGTAAAAACTGTCCAAAAAGCAACATTCTGCTTTATCCTAATTGACTTGGGAATCTCTTCGCGGTTAGACTGGTCGATAGACTGCAAACCAAATAACCTTTAATCCCTTGTATGTAATGGTCAATCTTATTTGTCAAAGAGGAGGACGCACGCCCAAAAGATTAAGATCTAATAGGCGCAGATCTCACTAGTCTCTAAATCGGATACAAGACGAAGAAGAAGTCCGCTTCATCTACGTCTTCTCTCTCCCAACCTCCATTTTACTTCTCTATAGTTACATCTCTAAAACGATTTCCAATAAAAGCAAATGGGTGGGAAGGGGATGGTTGACTCTTTATTTCCCACTAACCACTAGACGACGAAATACCACATATTTTTATCGATTCAATAATCAAATAAAGATAATACACCGAAATAGTATAGTTATGAAAACCATCTCTCTATCTTTCGAAATTTCTGAATTGGTGGGAAAAAACGTGGGCTACATCACTCAGATCATTGGACCAGTGTTGGATGTGGCTTCCTCGCCGGGGGAGATGCCCAACATCTACAACTCACTAATAGTCAAGGGACAAAATCCAGCAGGTCAAGAAATTAATGTTACTTGCGAGGTCCAACAATTATTGGGTAACAATGAAGTCAGAGCAGTAGCTATGAGTGCTACAGATGGTTTGATGAGAGGTATGGGTGCTGTTGATACGGGAGGCCCCCTTAGTGTTCCCGTTGGTGAAACTACTCTTGGACGAATATTCAACGTACTTGGCGAGCCTGTAGATAATTTGGGTCCCGTACAGAGTAGTACGACTTTTCCAATTCACAGGTCCGCCCCAGCATTTACCCAGTTGGATACTAAATTATCGATTTTTGAAACGGGTATAAAGGTTGTGGATCTCTTGGCTCCGTATCGTAGAGGCGGGAAAATTGGGTTATTTGGTGGGGCTGGAGTTGGAAAGACGGCTCTTATTATGGAATCAATCAATAATATTGCCAAAGCTCATGGAGGTGTATCTGTATCTGGTGGGGTAGGGGAACGTACACGTGAAGGCAATGACCTTTACATGGAAATGAAAGAATCAAAAGTTATTAATGAACAAAATATTTCGGAATCAAAGGTGGCCCTGGTTTATGGTCAGATGAATGAACCACCAGGAGCTCGTATGAGAGTTGGCTCAACTGCTCCAACAATGGCGGAATACTTTCGAGATGTTAACAAGCAAGATGTACTCCTATTTATCGACAATATCTTTCGCTTTGTCCAAGCGGGATCAGAGGTCTCGGCATTACTGGGTAGGATGCCTCCTGCCGTGGGTTACCAACCGACCCTCGGTACAGAAATGGGATCGTTGCAGGAAAGAATTACTTCTACTAAAGAGGGTTCAATAACTTCCATTCAAGCCGTTTACGTACCTGCAGATGATTTGACCGATCCGGCTCCCGCCACGACATCTGCACACTTAGATGCCACTACTGTGCTTTCAAGGGGATTAGCAGCAAAAGGTATTCATCCAGCTGTAGACCCGCTGGATTCCACCTCGACTATGTTACAGCCGTGGATTGTAGGAGAAGAGCATTATGACACAGCACAGGGAGTTAAACAGACTTTGCAACGTTACAAGGAACTTCAAGATATTATAGCTATTCTCGGACTAGACGAATTATCCGAAGAAGATCGCCTGACGGTAGCTAGGGCTCGAAAAATAGAACGCTTCTTATCGCAACCTTTTTTCGTAGCAGAAGTTTTCACCGGTTCCCCGGGTAAATACGTAAGTCTATCAGAAACCATTAAGGGATTTCAAATGATTCTTCCTGGGGAGTTGGATAATCTACCTGAACAAGCTTTTTACTTAGTTGGAAATATCGATGAAGCCACTGCAAAAGCTACGGCTTTACAAGCGGAGGGCCAATAAGAGATATGGTCCTTAATCTTCGCGTAATGGCCCCTAATCGAATAGTTTGGAATTCCGAGGCTTGGGAAATCGTTTCATCCACAAATAGTGGTCAGATTGGTATACTACCCAACCACGCGCCACTACTTACAGCTTTGGATATGGGAGTTTCGAAGATACGCCACGACGGGCAGTGGTCTGCAATGGCCCCGATGGGCGGTTTTGCCATGATAGAAAACAATCAGGTAACAATATTAGTTAACGAAGCTGAAAAAGCTACCGAAATTGATCCCGACGAAGCTCGGAGAGCTTTCCAGATGGCCCAGGCTGACTTAGCTAAAGCGAAAGGAAAGAAGAGAGTAATAGAAGCCAACTCGACATTTAAAAGAGCGAAGGCCAGGCTAGAAGCTTCAAATGCTACTTAACGGGCTTTTTATGAGTCCGAAAAGTAAGCATGATTCGGTAGTCTTAGGATAAGACTACTGCGCTACCCTAAAAAAAACCACGCTACGTGTAAAAACCCTTGATCGGTTTCATATACACTAAAACTTATTAGATACCAACTTAATCATCGCGGTATCTAGTAAGTTTTATCTATTGGTATCTAGTAACGTTTACCTACTATTGGATTCGAACCAATGACTCTCGCCGTATGAAAGCGATACTCTAACCACTGAGTCAAGTAGGCCGCCATTAATTCTTATCTTATAATATTCCTTATTACCTTTACTTAATCAAAAGAGGTGTGACTAATATAATAGATGTAACTATTATAACCGAAAGAGTAGCTAGATACAACTGCATGTTTGACCATTTCCTAGATATTTAATCCTTTCTATGTGCTGCATTTAAACCCTTTGTTCAAATGAATTTGATGACTTGACATAAGTGAATTGATACCCTTTTTTAAATAGGGTCAAGCAATCCGGGGGCTATGGTTCAGCGGTAGAGCGTCCCGTTTAAAAATGCACTGATATTTCTTGCCCAGGGAGTTTGGCAAAACCCAGCAACTTTTGCAAATCTCTGTGTGATAATTTATCATCTCACTCGCATCGATATTTTAGAACGCAAAATAATACTAGAGTGACAAACAGGGTAATCAAAATAAATAAATTAATGGATTAATAACCCAAAGGTACAAGAAGTGAAGTGGGAGAGACGACGCGGGCACTCCAGGTTACCCCTGTTCTTCATCTCATGAATTTTGGAGTGCAAAAGATGCCGTATACTTATTTCAATTATTTTTTCTGTCGTTCTTTAGAAGTAAAGAGAGATTTGTTGGTTGGAAAAAATAGGTTGGGCATTGGGCATATTATATTGCTTACTTCTCCCAATTAGATGGGGTAGCCAATGAGGGGAGAACCCGACGCCGTGAAAGCGGCATGTTGGATTCGCCAAAAAGTTAAAGAACGTTTCTTTTTTAGTACCCCGAATGATCGAAAGTATCTACGATTACAAGCCATATAGTTCTAACTTAGGGGAAAAGAAAAAGGGGGGGGGGTCAAGAACAACGGTTTTTGGCATACCGCAGTCTTACCAAATCTAAATGGTTTATTTAAGTAACTATACCTTCAAACCAAAATTATTCAGATTTTCTTTTTTAAAGATTAAAAATAAAAAAGAGAACTAACATCTATATATAGATATAGATGTTAGTTCTCTGATGCAATTAATAACTAGCTGGATCTTTAAAATGTTATAGCCAATCCGTTGAGATTTATGAGTCACTCAATCTTTTTTTGTCATAAAATATACACTGTGATTGTCAAAGGTTTAAAAAAAAACGAAATTGAAAGAATTAAGGTGGAAGGAGTAGGCAAATGTTTCTGCTACACCAATATGACTCCTTTTGGATTTTCTTACTAGTATCTATATCTATTCCCTTTTTAGCTTTTTCGATTCCCGGATTTATGGCTCCCGCTCGAAAGGGACCAGAGAAATTAACTAGTTACGAGTCGGGCATTGAACCGAAGGGAGATGCTTGGATTCGATTTCAGATACGTTATTACATGTTTGCTTTGGTTTTCGTGGTTTTCGACGTCGAAACCATATTTCTATATCCCTGGGCTGTATCTTTTACAGAGTTGGGACTACTTGCTTTCATTGAAGTGATCATATTCATCTCTATATTAGTTGTTGGTTTGGTTCACGCATGGCGAAAAGGAGCATCGGAATGGTGTCAACTTCCAAACATTCGGGGAAAAGTGGCGGAGAGGGAGTTGAACCCTGCGATATAGATATCCCCCTCAATTCGGTGGAGCCCAACCTCCCGGACTGGGGCGTGTCAAATTCAATTTTTTTAGCTAATATCAGTGATTTCTCTAATTGGTCCAGACTTTCCAGTTTGTGGCCACTTTTATACGGAACCAGCTGCTGTTTCATTGAATTTGCCTCTCTAATTGGTTCACGGTTTGATTTCGATCGGTACGGTCTAGTACCCAGATCCAGTCCTAGGCAAGCAGATCTAATTGTTACCGCTGGCACCGTAACTATGAAGATGGCCCCGTCCCTCGTAAGACTTTACGAACAAATGCCTGATCCAAAATATGTAATCGCTATGGGAGCTTGTACTATTACAGGGGGCATGTTTAGCACGGATTCCTATAGCACCGTTCGCGGGGTAGACAAATTAATCCCCGTCGATATCTATTTGCCGGGTTGCCCCCCTAAGCCTGAAGCTATTATTGACGCAGTAACAAAACTTCGCAAAAAAATTGCTAGAGGAAGTTTCATAGATAAGACCTCCCGCCCCACCCGAACGAAATACCCCGCAATAAGTCATCGATTTTGTCTTGTGCCTAGCATACATATAGGAAAATACAATCAAGAATTAATTAATTGTGACACGAAGCTCTTATCAAATACTTTTTCGAAAAAGTTTCAAAAGCTTAAAAATAAGTCTGACAAATAAACATTAGAAGGAAACGAATAACTAGAGCTCATATCGATAGGAGGAAAAAGAGGTGTCGATCAATATGAACGCTACCAGTATAGATAAGTTCAATATCGAGAAGCGGGGTCGGTTGTCCGCTTGGTCAACTAAATATAGATTTTCCCATCGACCTTTAGGTTTTGATTACAGAGGTGTCGAGACTTTGCAGGTCAAGGCGGAAGATTGGTTGTCTGTAGCTGTTGCCCCATATGCTTACGGTTTTAATTACCTGCGGTCTCAATGTGCTTACGACTCGGCGCCAGGAGGATCCCTAGTCAGTGTATATCACCTGACACAGGTGCGAGATCAGCCAGATCAATCTGAGGAAGTATGTACAAAAGTTTTTGTTCCAAGGAAAGACCCTAAAATACCTTCGGTTTACTGGGTTTGGAAAAGCTCTGATCTTCAAGAACGTGAATCCTACGATATGTTGGGAATAATCTATGAGGATCATCCGCATCTTAGGCGTATACTAATGCCTGAGAGTTGGGTGGGGTGGCCTCTACGTAAAGATTACGTCGTACCCAACTTCTACGAATTACAGGATGCCTTTTAATTCATATGACTTTCTTATATGAAGGTATAGAAAATAAAGGATTGGTCTCAGCTGAGACCTTATTCTCCGACGTATCTTTGCTCTTCAGTTTTTTTTTTTACCGAAGCTGCTTGTGGTTACCAAGCAGCTAACGTAGTTCTCAAGTAGCCTACCCAATTTTCGAGGATAATCCTTGTTTCTCGGTTAACTTCTTCATGAAAGAAGTTGATTTTGCATAATATCGTAACTAGATTTGGCCTACCTACTATATCTCTTAAGTGCCAAGAACCAGATTTGAACTGGTGACACGAGGATTTTCAGTCCTCTGCTCTACCGACTGAGCTATCTCGGCCAATCCATTTACGGGTAAGACTAACCTAAAAATCAGTAAAATAAGTTAGGTTCATTTTTAACCTTCAGGTTTTTGAACTAGTCAAGCCGTGGATCTCGAGTTATTTGACCTGTGTAATATTCTTCCCGAATAAAAAGAGCCTAAATGAGGGGGGGTCAATTGGGTGAGCCAGTCACGCGTGTTAAAAGCCTGAATGGCTCACTCAATTGTAAATTTTTTAGGAAAAGCCGAGGATATACTAAGTTGAAGTGGTTCCCAGATTCTGCTTCCAAACAAATTGTTTGTATCTAAAACACCTGAAACAGGTTAGCTAAAGCGTCTCGTTGGGGATAGAGGGAGTCGAACCCTCACGGTCTTGTGAAACCAACGGATTTTCGTTCTACCGCAACTTGCGCCGCTGCTTTCTACCCTTATCGAGGGCGTAGAAAGGGGCTCTACCTCCATTCACGAAGGTATCATTTTTTGATACCAATTTGTCTGCTAAACAATTCTCATTGGAATAAAGTGGGATGCTGCAGCAGGTAAGATAATAAATAATATGTTCATTAGATATAGATATAATAGAAGGAGTCTAGTTAGCGTTCTATTAATTAAGAAGAAGTCCAAACATAAATTCTCATAATTTTATGGGTGAATGCTGGCCCTAACTCTGAGCGAGGGTCCGCGTCCAGGTCAAACAAAAAAAAATTAGAAATTCAATTACTAGGTACTGGACTTATCCATCTTATCTGGTGCAGTTAAAAAAAAAACACACTTAAATATATTCAGTTAGTTTGAGAATTAGTAACTAACAAAATTTTCGTTGGAATGGCCCCCGTCGAGTCTCTGTACCTATCTCGTCTCATCGCTTTAAACTCATTCAAATTTATTTAAGTAATACTGGATTTGGCTCAGGATTGCCTGATAAATGATCCCAGGTTCCCCTGAATCTGGGGGCTGTCACTTGATACGTCTCCATACCCAGGCTCAATCTGGTTGAGTCCGCTGCGTCTACCATTCCGCCATATCCCCACTCTGTAGGCCCCAACAAAAAAGAAATAGATATATAACTATTTCTTATATAACTATTTCTAAAGCTATAGCTTTAGATTAGATGTGTGTGAAAGCTTATGGCGTGCGTATACCTATCCGCCTATTATTAGTTTAGGCGGACGCCGTTTTGCTAATTGTAAATTAAAGTAATTTAGGATTGTGACCTAACCTAATATGTAGGTGTCTACATATCTTTTTTTTTTAGTTTTTTCAAAAATTGAGTTTCTATTATAGGAGTATATACGAATAAATTATTTGAAGCAATATATTTGTCAATCAATTTGATTTTTTTTTTGCCAAAACTTTTATATAAATGGATATGGTAGAACGCTGACAGGGGGATCACCGGTAGTCCGTAGTTCCTTGTATACCCCCCATCAAATAAAAAGTCCCCCCCACTCTTTCCCTATTTGTACTCTAATCATTAAAAACGAGTTGAATATTTATTAGTCCCTAATCGTATGTTATGATTATCACAGTTATCCACCCCGACTGGCTTCGATTTTTTTGCTAGCAAAAATAGAATAAGTGCTACTTCCCTAGTCATTTCATTAGTGTTTCCTCCGACCTGATTATAAAATTTTTACAGAAAAGGAGTTTTTACGTCTCGCTATCGAGGGCCCCGTTTGAAAATGATACGTCGTCTAAAGAATTTACCCGGGTTTATGGGTAGGGGTGAAACAGCTAACCTGAAAGAAGTTCGAGTTACTAATGATCAATCAACTTCAAGAAAGATTTCTCAATTCTGTGTGCGTTTGGAGGCCAAACAAAGATTACGTTTTAATTATGGATTAACAGAGCGCCAACTCTTGAGATACGTACGTATTGCTAGAACAACTAGGGGTTCAACGGGTCAAGTACCACTGCAACTACTTGAGATGCGTTTAGATAATGTTCTCTTTCACTTAGGTATGGCTTCCACTATCCCCGCTGCTAGACAGTTAGTTAATCACAGACATATCTTAGTAAATAATTGTATTGTGGATATACCGAGCTATCGTTGTAAGCCGAAAGATTTTATTACTGTTCGAAATCGACCAACTTCTTGTAATGCTCTGAGGAATAAATCTCTCGTAGGGGACAAAACACCGGACCACCTGACCGTCTCCCTATCGGAAGGCGACAGGCCAACAGGATTAGTTAATCATGTTGCTAATCGAGAATCCATCAATTTGAATATAAATGAATTATTAGTTGTTGAGTATTACTCTCGCAAAGCTTAATGATTATTCATTAAATTTTTAATGTAGTTGAATAATTTGCAGATCTCTGTAAAGAGAACCCATGCAAAAAAATTAGCATGCTGAGGTTGAGTAAGCAGATTATTCTGGAAATAACAAAAACATCTCGGTTTAGTTTGGTACTTTCTCGAGCATAATATAAATTCTAATCCTTTTTTCTACTTCAATAAGAAATAGTTTATTCTTGGTTGAACAATTTTGGTACGCAATGAGTTATCCAAATTACTCACGTCACTTTAGCGAAATCTCTCATCAAACAGGGGCTTACCAATCCTTACTGCTTTTACTGAGATGGTCCTTTGTATTTACTTCTTCAAAGGATTGGTTTGAAAGCTCAACCCTATCCCGTATTTTTCGAATTCGCAGATTAACTAAATTTTGATAGAAGAAAAACAGGAAGATAACCTTAGGGGGGGGGGTAACTTGGTAAAGGAAAGGGAGGGATTTGAACCCTCGGTAGTTCTAAGTCTACTTAGCATTTCCGGTGCTACGCCTTAAACCGCTCGGCCACCTTTCCTGAGATTCATTAATCAACCCGCCCAACATAATATTTTAGAGATTTGAATAATGAAATGACAAGTTACTTTCCCAACTAGTAATTGATAAAGATTTCGTCTTTGAAATGCAAATCAAGAAGAGACAATAAAATCAACGTGATTCGTCACTTTACAAACTTCCTTTTCTATATCAGATATTTATCACCCAAGCATAGTTTTTTTTGTAACTTCAATGAATTTACCAGTAGTAGGTAAAGTGCATAAAAAAAGCAAGGAGTCAAAATCGATTACGCCTAGATCTCAAAAAAATGACAACTTTATTGACAAAACTTTCACAATTCTAGCAGATATTTCGTTGCAAACCCTACCTACCACTAAGAGAGAGAGGGAAGCTTTTACATACTACAGGGATGGTGCGATTCGATAAAGTAAACAATTTCCCAGTATTCAATAGAAGTTGAATAAATTGAAATTTTAATAAACCCACATTTTTTTTGAGGTGTCTTTCGGCTACCAAACAAAGCCTTTGGTCGCGTATCCACGATTCATGCAACCTCTGAAATTACGATTCTTATTTCCCACGGATTTTCATATCGAGAAAGCAAGAGGTTAAATCCATAATTTGATGTGTAATACATAGCAATTTCATGAGTAAGCACGGAGAGGGGACGGACACCACATGGAGGAATCGGCAATACAAAATCTCCGGCAATTTCTGATTTTGACAGATATTGCCTGTTTCCAGTAACTTTGAAGTCGCGGTAACGACCATAAGCGACTGGGGCAACAAAATCCCATCCCGTTTGCAACTTGGATACCCTTAAAATCATCGGAGATTGCTAAAGTGAATAACCCCTCAAAAAAGGAAATGTTGGGAACGAATAAATTGACAAAGGATTTCTTGCTAATGTCGTCGCCGTGAGGGAATGACGCAGCTGTCTCAAACAAATTCTTTGTGAGAAGGATGGTTAGATACCAGTTTCGTGAAACACTAACCCCCGCTTAAATTTGGCTTGGGAGTAGATATAGATAGACTTAGGTCATCTTGAATGTTACCTCCTTTTACGAATCCAGCGGGAGTAGCCGTATGAGTTGGGAACCTCATGTACGGTTTCGAAACGGGTCTTGTTTTCACAAGAAACCGTAACGCATGTCAGCCCAATCTGAAGGGGAATATGCAGAAGCTTTATGAAGCTACTACAAAGCCATGCGCTTAGAGGTTGATTCCTATGATCGAAGTTACATACTTCATAATATAGGCCTTATTCATACAAGTAATGGAAAACACGCGAGAGCTTTGGAATACTACTTCCAAGCACTAGAACGGAATTCTTCTCTACCACAAGCTTTTAATAATATGGCTGTGATCTGTCACCACGTGCGACTACCTGCGCTTTCGGATTTTTCGGTTCATCAAAAATCAACCTATGAAGAGGGCTTCCCTCAAGTATACTTTCAAACCGGAGTTGTCTTGAGCTGCGGGATTCGTCCTCTTTCAAATAAATCCGGGTTTGAAGGAGAACGACAGCCTAATTGTCTCATGGATAACTCACTGAATTGAGTAATAAAGCACCGTAAAGATTTGTCATTGAAAATCCGGGTCGATACGATGAGATTGGTCTACCAGAAAAGTTCCACAACGGGTCTCTGTGGTAGAGGCGGTCGAGAAAGGAATAAATGACGGACCACGGTGTAGTATCAAATCCTAAAAGGATCTTTTTTAATCCACAAAATCCACATTGAAGTGGGGTAGTTAGTGCCGAAAGAGGTTATTCCTTCTTCCCTCTTGTTCTTCGAGAGTACGGAAAAAATCTTATTCGAAATAGGTAAGATCATAAACCTGACTATTCTTAGTTCCTTCGAAGTTTGAAAGTGGTTCCTATTTCTTTTTTAGGGGACGAAGATTCGGTAACAGAGTTGTGTGAGCCGTGTGAGGCGGGAAACCCCCGAGTTCGGTTCTAAAGGGGGGGGGTTAAACAAGAATCACCCATTCTGATCGAGGAGAAGAGGCCATCTACCAGGGGAATTTAGAAATTTCAGAAGCTTGGTTTGATCAAGCTGCTGAGTATTGGAAACAGGCAATAGCACCTTCCCCCGGTAATTACATTGAAGCGCAGAATCGGTTAAAAATTACGGGACGTTTTTCTTTGTTCAATTAGTCAGCGGGAAAAGCAGAATGGCATGAAATAAAAAAGTTAGAAGACACAATACATAAATGGAGGTTTCTGCTTCCTCGACATCGACTTTACCACCCACCCCTTTATTGAACAGGCGATCAATTCTATAAAGTCCGTTAGGCACTACTGGGTCATGTAATAATACCATCAAAAGCCTACCCTGCATAACTTCTTCAAAGTAGCTGCTCAAGTTTCAAACTCAAGAGATAAAGGAAATAGATTACTACATGCTGGTAAAAACTATAATTCTCAGAAGTTTTATATCTTCCGTTGGTAGGTCGTTGTTATTTCCTGCCCGAATATAGGAGAGTCCCGATGACTATTCGTTCGCCAGAACCAGAAGTCAAGATTATGGTGGAGAAGGATCCTGTAAAGACCTCGTTTGAGAGATGGGCTCAACCCGGACATTTCTCGAAAAATCTGGCTAAAGGTCCAAGTACCACCACATGGATTTGGAACCTACATGCTGATGCTCACGATTTTGACAGCCATACCAATGATTTGGAGGATATATCCCGAAAAATATTTGGTGCTCATTTTGGTCAACTAGCCATTATTTTCATTTGGTTGAGCGGTATGTACTTTCACGGGGCCCGTTTTTCTAATTATGAAGCGTGGCTTAATGATCCTACTCATGTGAAACCTAGTGCTCAGGTTGTTTGGCCAATAGTGGGTCAAGAAATACTTAATGGGGATGTAGGTGGAGGATTCCAGGGTATCCAGATAACGTCTGGATTTTTCCAACTTTGGCGAGCTTCTGGAATAACTAGTGAGTTACAGCTCTATTGCACAGCTGTGGGTGCTTTAATCTTCGCCGGACTAATGTTTTTTGCCGGTTGGTTTCACTACCACAAAGCCGCCCCAAAATTAGCTTGGTTCCAAAATGTTGAATCAATGCTAAATCATCATTTGGCGGGTCTATTGGGATTGGGATCTTTAGCGTGGGCAGGGCATCAGATACATGTTTCGTTGCCGATTAACCAACTATTAGATGCAGGGGTTGACTCTAAGGAATTGCCCCTCCCTCACGAATTCATACTTAATCGCGATATCCTAGCTCAGGCATATCCAAGTTTTGCGAAAGGGCTGATCCCCTTTTTTACTCTTGACTGGTCAGAATACTCAGATTTTTCGACTTTCCGCGGAGGATTAAATCCAGTGACGGGAGGTTTGTGGCTAACTGATACCGCGCATCACCATTTAGCTATCGCCGTTCTTTTCTTGGTAGCTGGTCACATGTACAGAACCAATTGGGGTATCGGCCATAGCACAAAGGAAATCCTGGAAGCTCATAAAGGCCCCTTTACCGGTGAAGGTCACAAAGGTCTATACGAGATTCTAACGAGCTCGTGGCATGCTCAATTAGCAATTAATCTTGCCATGCTAGGTTCTTTAACAATTATTGTGTCTCACCACATGTATGCAATGCCCCCATATCCTTATTTGGCCACTGATTATGCTACACAACTTTCCTTGTTCACACATCATATGTGGATAGGGGGTTTCTTAGTGGTTGGCTCAGCTGCACATGCAGCTATCTTTATGGTAAGGGATTATGATCCAACTACTCAATACAACAATCTATTAGACCGTGTTATTCGGCATCGCGATGCAATAGTTTCACACCTCAACTGGGTTTGCATTTTTCTAGGCTTCCATAGCTTCGGACTATATATCCATAATGATACTATGAGTGCCTTGGGGCGTCCCCAAGATATGTTTTCGGATACCGCCATTCAGTTACAACCGATATTTGCTCAGTGGGTGCAGAATACTCATGCCTTAGCTCCCGGATCAACCGCGCCTAATGCGGCGGCGGCTACTAGCTTAACCTGGGGTGGAAGTAACTTAGTCGCTGTAGGCGGAAAAATTGCCATAGCCCCAATTACGTTAGGGACTGCAGATTTTTTGATACACCACATTCATGCATTTACGATTCATGTTACTGTATTAATATTATTAAAGGGTGTTTTATTTGCACGCAGCTCCCGGCTAATACCCGACAAAGCTAACCTTGGTTTTCGTTTTCCCTGCGACGGCCCCGGCAGAGGGGGCACCTGCCAAGTATCTGCTTGGGATCACGTCTTCCTAGGGTTATTCTGGATGTATAACTCAATTTCAGTGGTTATATTTCATTTCAGTTGGAAAATGCAATCCGATGTATGGGGCAGTATAAGTGAACAGGGGGTTATAAACCACATCACTGGGGGAAACTTTGCACAAAGTTCAACAACCGTTAATGGATGGTTACGCGATTTTTCGTGGGCGCAGGCCTCCCAAGTCATCCAATCATATGGTTCTTCGTTATCCGCATATGGTCTCCTATTTTTGGGAGCTCACTTTGTTTGGGCTTTCAGTCTAATGTTTTTATTTAGTGGTCGCGGATACTGGCAAGAACTCATTGAATCAATTGTTTGGGCTCATAACAAACTGAAAGTTGCTCCCGTTACCCAACCTAGGGCTCTGAGTATTATACAGGGACGTGCCGTGGGAGTAACTCACTACCTTCTGGGTGGAATCGCCACAACGTGGGCGTTCTTCCTGGCGAGAATCATTGCAGTGGGATAATGGCTAGGAGGATTTGAGAAACATTACGGCATCAAGATTTCCACAGTTCAGCCAGGGTCTATCCCAAGACCCAACTACTCGTCGGATCTGGTTTGGTATAGCTACTGCCCACGACTTCGAGAGTCATGACGATACGACCGAAGAACGTCTCTACCAAAAAATATTTGCATCTCATTCTGGTCAATTAGCTATCATTTTTATCTGGACCTCCGGGAATTTATTCCATGTAGCTTGGCAGGGCAATTTTGAGGCGTGGGTGCAAGACCCTTTACATGTGAGACCAATTGCTCATGCTATTTGGGATCCTCATTTTGGCCAACCGGCTGTCGAAGCTTACACCCGAGGGGGAGCCGCAAGTCCGGTGAATATTGCCTATTCCGGCGTGTACCAATGGTGGTACACCATTGGTCTACGCAAAAACCAAGATCTATATACTGGAGCCATCTTTTTACTAGCTATTTCTGCTTTGTTATTATTAGCTAGCTGGTTACACCTGCAACCTAAATGGAAACCAAGCATTTCTTGGTTCAAAAATGCTGAATCTAGACTCAATCACCATCTTTCAGGACTCTTCGGGGTAAGTTCTTTGGCCTGGGCTGGGCATTTAGTACATGTAGCTATCCCTGAAGCTAGAGGCGGGCATGTTAGGTGGAATAACTTGTTGACTGCTACCCCGCATCCTCAAGGATTAGGTCCCTTCTTCTCGGGTCAGTGGAGTGTTTATGCGCAAAATCCAGACTCTAGTAACCATTTGTTTGGTAGTACTCAAGGAGCAGGGACGGCTATTCTAACCTTCTTGGGCGGATTTCACCCGCAGACTCAAAGTTTGTGGCTAACTGATATTGCTCATCACCACTTAGCCATTGCGGTTGTGTTCATAATTGCCGGCCACACGTACAGAACTAATTTTGGTATTGGGCACAGTATGAGGGAGATTCTGGAAGCGCATACCCCTCCGGGAGGTAGGTTGGGTCGTGGACACAAAGGACTTTATGATACGGTGAATAATTCTCTCCACTTTCAATTAGGGCTCGCTTTAGCTGCTTTAGGGGTTATAACTTCCTTGGTTGCGCAACACATGTATTCCTTACCCGCTTATGCCTTTATAGCGCAGGATTATACAACTCAAGCTGCGCTGTACACCCATCACCAATACATTGCCGGGTTTATAATGGCAGGAGCCTTTGCGCATGGAGCTATATTCTTTATCAGAGATTATGATCCGGAACAAAATAAGGATAATGTCTTAGCAAGAATGTTGGAACACAAAGAAGCTATAATAGCTCACTTAAGCTGGGCTAGCTTATTCTTGGGGTTCCACACGTTAGGGCTTTATGTTCACAACGACGTAATGCTAGCCTTTGGAACTCCGGAAAAACAGATTCTCATTGAACCCGTATTTGCTCAATGGATTCAATCTGCTCACGGGAAAACTTTGTATGGTTTCGATGTGCTTCTATCCTCGACCGATAGTCCGGCAATTAATGCTGGGCGAGGCTTGTGGCTACCCGGTTGGCTGGACGCTGTCAACAACAGCAGCAACTCGCTCTTCCTAACAATTGGTCCCGGGGATTTCCTGGTTCACCATGCTATCGCTTTGGGCTTACATACAACTACACTGATTCTAGTGAAAGGCGCATTAGACGCGCGCGGATCCAAGTTAATGCCGGATAAGAAAGAATTTGGTTACAGTTTTCCTTGCGATGGTCCCGGCCGAGGCGGTACCTGCGACATCTCTGCTTGGGACGCCTTCTATTTAGCCGTCTTCTGGATGCTGAACACCATAGGATGGGTCACTTTTTACTGGCATTGGAAACACATCACCTTGTGGCAAGGCAATGCTGCTCAATTCAATGAATCTTCTACATATTTAATGGGGTGGTTGAGGGATTATCTGTGGCTGAATTCCTCACAACTAATTAACGGCTATAACCCCTTTGGTATGAACAGCTTATCTGTATGGGCATGGATGTTCTTGTTTGGGCATCTTGTGTGGGCTACTGGATTTATGTCTTCAATTTCTTGGCGTGGTTACTGGCAAGAACTTATCGAAACCCTAGCCTGGGCCCATGAACGCACACCTTTAGCAAACGTGATACGTTGGAAGGATAAGCCAGTCGCCCTCTCTATCGTTCAAGCAAGGTTGGTGGGACTAGCCCACTTCTCCGTGGGTTACATATTTACTTACGCAGCTTTTCTAATAGCATCGACGTCGGGTAAATTTGGCTAATTTGTTGAATTCCGCGCTAAACTTACTCTCTCCACTAGCTCTTTCAAACTAATCTTTATATCAAGTTATATATTTACCAATAGTTATAGGTAGAATCCTATTTTTCTTCTCTAATTATTGGTAAATAAGTTTTTGGTTGTAAGTTCATTTCATTTTAAAGTAGTAACCCAACCCCGCTTATTGATTCATCCATTATGGCAAAGAAAAGTCTTATTGAGAAAGAAAAAAAAAATAGAAAATTGGTAGAGAGATATAGAATTACCCGTCAATCTTTGAAAAAACGGATTAATAGTAGTTTGACAATTCAGGATAAGCTAACTATTTCTAGAAAGTTGCAATCTTTACCGCGTAGTAGTGCACCTGTCCGTCTCCGTAATCGGTGCTCCCTAACCGGACGACCCAGATCAAACTACCGTGATTTCGGATTATCCAGACATGTACTTCGCGAAATGGCACACACTTGTTTACTCCCCGGGGTATTGAAATCGAGTTGGTAGAAAGAGTTTTTTTTTTCTACTTATACCATAAAGAATATCTACTTTTTATGCATTAGATAGTTTTTTGTGCTTCCATTCAATGTAATTATTCAGAAGATGTATAATAATTACGTTGAAGGCATTAACTAAGCGGGGTAGAGCAGCTTGGTAGCTCGCAAGGCTCATAACCTTGAGGTCACAGGTTCAAATCCTGTCTCCGCAACGTGAACCATCAGCTGTTTACCACACGTTATTAGTTTGGTCCTGGTCTTAGTCATGAATTCAGACTAATTAATTCAATCCCACTTCCCATTTATCATTAATAAATCAGATACAAGGATGGGCCTCCATCAGCCCGGATATCAAAGAAGCCCAAGCAAAGTAAATCTATCTCTTATTAGAGTTAGATTATTTGACGTTACGAGACAAATTAATAATTAGATAATTATTAATTTGTCTTTTTTATTGCTATTTCTACCTCATTTTTTGATTTTATTTGTTCACTAAAACGGAAACCCCTCAATCTATTATTTTACTATCTATCTCTAGATTGAGGGGTTCCCGTTTGTACACATATACACCTAACAGAAAGACAACTTTTCTGGCTTGCTTTCTCCATTAAACCTAGTTGCCCCTATCGGAGCAAATTCCAGTATTTTTTGCGATTAGATAAAGAGAAAGCGAGGAGGATATGCCCCTTTAACTCAGCGGTAGAGTGACGTCATGGTAAGGCGTAAGTCGTCGGTTCAAATCCGATAAAGGGCTAGCTAATGAGAAATTGCACGAAACCCGAGAATTAAGCTGTCTCGGTTTCACGCAAATGCCCGGGTCCACATTTTTCGATACAAAAAAAAATGAGAATTTTGCTGAAATATATATATATGTTTTTTTTATTTCGGATGGATAGAAAAAAAAGGCTGTCTCGTTTTTGTACTATTTTTACACAATTTTCAGCTCGAGCCCTGGATAATATGCTATACCGAACAACCTCCGGTATAATATGAAAAAAAAATTAGATGAATATAATTCTTATTATTTGGAACTTCTTTGTTACCCTTATCTTGGAATTGAATAAAAATTCTCAATATCAATATAACTATATATAATTAAATATACTTCTATAACTATATATAGTTATAGTTATCTATAGTTATATAGTTGTAGAAATTTTGATTTGAATGAAAAAAGAGGGATTACATAACAGCCCCCCCCCCCCCCCGTTACTGTTTATGTAGGTAGTTTCCCGCTACTAACAAAACTTATTTGAGTCTTCAGCACTTTTCTTTATAACATCCCCCAATATCTGAATACTAAATTGCTGTGGGAGTTTGGAACAATACAGAAACACTTCGTTCCATTTTTAAGTTTTTGATCCATCTCTAGCTCGGGGTTACACCTCGACTCCCCATTATTTAATCTCGCTTTTTTGAAAAAAAAAAAGCTTTCAATTGCTGATGCGGGTTGGTAAAATAAGTACCAAAAGAATTTCAAAGAGGGTATAAATACCACACGAAAAGCTATCTATTTGTATGTCTATATAGACATATAAATAGATAGGATAGGTAGCTTCTCGTACCACCCTAGTTTTTTTTTTCTTTACGGATTCGTAAAAAGAGAGATTTGTTTCTGGCTAAGTCGGATTTATCAAGCGCCGTGGATATGATGGAGTGGTTAACAAAGTAAAGTCTCGGGAGAAAAGAAAGGTCTACCCACTTCTAGAAAGACGACATAAAACATGGGATCAGCTCAGGATCGAGTAAGTAATAAATAAAAAAGAAATGCTTAAATTTTAAAATTAGATGGCAAGAAATAAGAGATTAGGGCAAAAAAAACAGCTGGACAAAAAAAAAGGAGAAAGGAAAATGAAAGCAAATCGAAGGGGCGGGTGGAAACCTCGAAAACCTGAGAGTTAAATAATTATCAATCTTCTTTTCATGTAATAATTCCTGATAGCTGATAGTATGCTGCTTTGGGAAATTACTTCTTGATTTCCAAAAGGACCAGTATTCAGTCTTATATTGTATTGGTCCCAATCTTATCTTACCCCGAAGGGATGAAACTCTACCGTTTCGTGGCTTGATTGATAAAAATAGGGGAACCCAAAAATGGTTTGAAGAAACGAGTGAGGGAATGATTATGACCATTGCTATCGGAAAATCCTCCAAGGAGTCAAAAGATCTATTTGATAGTATGGACGACTGGCTCAGAAGAGATCGATTCGTCTTCGTGGGTTGGTCTGGCTTACTACTGTTTCCCACAGCCTACCTTGCTCTGGGGGGTTGGTTCACAGGTACAACCTTTGTCACCTCATGGTACACCCACGGATTAGCTAGTTCTTATCTGGAGGGGTGTAATTTTCTAACTGCCGCAGTCTCCACTCCCGCTAACAGTTTGGCCCACTCCTTGCTTCTATTGTGGGGTCCCGAAGCACAAGGAGATCTCACCCGTTGGTGCCAATTAGGGGGGTTGTGGACGTTCGTTGCCCTTCACGGTTCTTTTGCTCTAATAGGCTTTATGTTACGCCAATTTGAACTTGCAAGATCTGTGCAATTACGACCTTACAATGCAATAGCTTTTTCCGCTCCAATTGCGGTTTTTGTTTCCGTATTCTTGATTTACCCTTTGGGACAATCCGGCTGGTTTTTTGCACCCAGTTTCGGAGTAGCTGCCATCTTCCGGTTCATCTTATTTTTTCAAGGTTTTCATAATTGGACCCTAAACCCATTCCATATGATGGGGGTTGCGGGCGTCCTCGGTGCCGCCCTATTATGCGCTATCCATGGCGCTACAGTGGAAAATACTCTATTTGAAGATGGTGATGGCGCAAATACATTTCGCGCGTTCAATCCAACTCAGTCTGAGGAAACCTACTCGATGGTAACCGCAAATCGCTTCTGGTCCCAAATATTTGGTGTTGCTTTCTCGAACAAACGTTGGTTACACTTCTTCATGTTATTTGTGCCAGTGACAGGTTTATGGATGAGTGCTATTGGAGTAGTTGGTCTCGCCCTCAATCTACGTGCGTACGATTTTGTATCCCAAGAAATTCGCGCAGCAGAAGATCCTGAGTTCGAGACTTTTTATACAAAAAACATCTTACTAAACGAAGGTATCCGTGCCTGGATGGCGGCTCAGGATCAACCCCACGAAAACCTTGTATTCCCCGAGGAGGTTTTACCCCGTGGAAACGCTCTTTAATGGAACCCTCTCGTTGGGTGGTCGCGATCAGGAAACCACAGGTTTCGCTTGGTGGGCCGGCAACGCTCGACTAATTAATCTATCTGGTAAATTGCTTGGTGCCCATGTAGCTCATGCCGGCCTGATCGTCTTTTGGGCCGGAGCTATGAATTTGTTTGAAGTGGCTCATTTCGTATCAGAAAAGCCTATGTATGAGCAGGGACTCATTTTACTCCCCCATCTGGCTACGCTGGGTTGGGGGGTGGGTCCCGGGGGGGAGGTAACCGACACCTTTCCCTATTTTGTTTCCGGAGTACTTCATTTGATTTCTTCTGCAGTTTTAGGGTTTGGGGGTGTATATCATGCCTTGATTGGACCCGAAACTTTAGAGGAATCCTTTCCCTTTTTTGGATACACTTGGAAAGATAAGAATAAGATGACTACAATTCTCGGTATTCATTTAATACTACTAAGCTTTGGAGCTTTTTTACTAGTTTTCAAAGCACTCTATTTCGGGGGATTGTATGACACATGGGCACCCGGAGGTGGAGACGTAAGGGAAATTACGAATCTTACCTTAAATCCTAGCGTTATCTTTGGCTATCTATTGAAATCTCCTTTTGGGGGAGAAGGGTGGATTGCAAGTGTGGATAATCTGGAAGACATAATTGGAGGACACGTGTGGCTGGGATCCATTTGCCTTTTCGGTGGGATTTGGCACATATTAACTAAGCCGTTTGCCTGGGCTCGTCGCGCTTTCGTATGGTCCGGAGAAGCCTACTCATCCTATAGCTTGGGAGCCCTTTCTATATTTGGCTTCGCCGCCTGCTGTTTTGTCTGGTTCAATAACACAGCATATCCTAGTGAATTTTATGGTCCCACCGGTCCGGAAGCTTCTCAAGCCCAAGCTTTTACCTTTCTCGTCAGGGATCAACGTCTCGGTGCCAATATAGGTTCTGCTCAAGGACCCACTGGATTGGGTAAATACCTGATGCGTTCCCCCACGGGAGAAATAATCTTCGGAGGCGAAACCATGCGCTTCTGGGACCTACGTGCCCCCTGGTTAGAGCCTTTAAGGGGTCCCAACGGTTTAGATCTCAGTAAGTTGAAGAAGGATATACAACCGTGGCAGGAACGTCGATCCGCGGAATATATGACCCACGCCCCCCTGGGATCTCTAAACTCCGTAGGTGGAGTAGCTACTGAGATCAATGCTGTCAACTACGTATCTCCCCGGAGTTGGTTAGCAACCTCCCACTTTGTCCTAGGATTTTTCTTTTTTGTGGGTCACTTATGGCACGCGGGTAGAGCTCGGGCAGCCGCAGCCGGTTTTGAAAAAGGAATTGACCGCGATACTGAACCTGTTCTTTCTATGACACCTCTTAATTGAAACTCGAAAACTAATAAGTTTACATCTTCGAGTCAGTGCCAAACTCATTACACCCAAGTAAGCTTATCTATCTATCTATTAAAATGGATAGATAGATAGATATTTTTTATGGTTACAAGCAGTATCAAGCCCTCTCTCTCGTTTGATATAATAAAAACCATATATAGTTTTTATGAGACTAGCAGAAACGGAAACAGTTGCCCCTTCCGTCCAATATTATTTGATTGGAAATAGTGGGAGAGAGAGGGATTCGAACCCTCGATGGCATTTCAGTGCCACGCCAGTTTTCAAGACTGGAGCCTTAAACCACTCGACCATCTCTCCCAACGAAACGTATATATCATTTCACCCGATATTTGATTTAGAGGTGTCAATCCGGTTTTTTTTTAGACACTTCCAATGGTGTAGGGGGCGGATAGGTCGCGAATACCTCCTTTTCTTTTATCCAGACATTTTGTTTTGACGGATATAATCTTTCACCGCCAAGATATAGCTATTCCGTGAAAGATACAGAGTGAAAATAATTACGACCCTGGATTTGCCCCAAACATTTATCCCGAATGTAGGAACTCAAGCCAATTAATTCTTAATTAAGTAGTACCTTCGGGAATTTAAGGTAACTTTTGGCAAAACGTTGGATGTTTCATTGCCTCGCTAACAGGGTAGGTTGTGGCGAGGCAAGAGTTCCGGCGGATAAGGATTGGATGGTACGAACAATTTACTTATTAAGTGGAAATAACCAAAATCATGACTATCGCGTTCCAATTGGCTTTATTTGTATTAGTTGCCATTTCATTCCTACTAGTTGTAGGTGTGCCCGTCGCGTTTGCCTCTCCTGGAGGCTGGTCTGACAACAAGAACATCGTCTTCTCAGGGGCTTCATTGTGGATTGGATTAGTTTTTTCGGTAGGTATACCCAACTCCTTCATTTCCTAGAAATTTATTACTTTGGCTCCTCCTCTCGTAATTCATCGTTACGGGTGGAGATGCCAAATCCAAATGATGAATATAACTTCCATCCACATCAACCCTAGATTTGTAAGGGTGGGGGGGGGGGGGGGGGCTTCAAAAAAAAGAAAGTTCAAAGTTCGTTTCAATTAAAAAACTATTTCAGTTGTACAATGAGACAAGATAAGATGCGGATATAGTTGAATGGTAAAATATCTCCTTGCCAAGGAGATGACGCGGGTTCGATTCCCGCTATCCGCCTGTCTCATAGAGAATTAGCAGGTTTCGCTTGTATATAGAAGCGAAATAAGCAGAAAAAAGATTCTTGAATTTTTTAGCTTAGGTATCCTAAGAGAAGTATAGGTCGGCAATAAACAAAAGAAAAATTTGAATGGAATGATTTCCCAAAATGAAGTAATCTTGTCAAAACTAGTTAACAATTTCGTTGGAAAAAAGATGTAGCATAATTTATATGCTTGGAGGGTCAGCTACTTGCTAATGCTTTAACCGTATAATATACTGATTATTAACAGTATTGCTGGAGTCTAGCAACTGCTAGACGTTAACGACATATTTGTTACAGAATTTGACGCTCCTTATTTCACAATCTGAGCCGGATCTTTGTTTTCAAGTGGGCGCTATTTGTTTATTTACAGTCTGTGAAAGGCGATATAGTCAAGCGGTAAGACGGAGGACTGCAAATCCTTAACTCCCCAGTTCGAATCTGGGTGTCGCCTAAAAAAAAATATTGACTATCTGAAGTTAAACAAGTTAACTTCTTCAACTTACTCGATCTCATAAGTTGAAGTTGAACTTTTGCCGGACCGAGGATTGTTTGGTGCGCCGAAATCGGATACAGGTTGGGGTGCTCTATAGCCTGCTATAGCCTACCGCGTTTCATGTGTCTCGATGCGTCACGCATAAACAATCCAAATTGATTATATCATTAGTTCATAACCCAAGATTACAAATTAGCAAAATACTGCAATGGGGAGACATCAACCAATACCATTAAAAAAATGCGGAAAAACAGCAGCAAAAGGCCACAAATGCAGCATCTTTTCTACTTATCCCTGTAGTGTTTTGTTAAATCAAGTGTCTGCTGCAACGCCTTTCAAGCTTTTTACAAGCTTCGTCTTGTATTTTAGTTTATAACTAACTAGTAATTAGTAAAAATTGAGAGAAATAGATAGGAATTACAATTACGGACTTAGTTACTATAGCTTGGGCTGCCCTGACGGCGATTTCTACATTTTCCCTTTCACTCGTAGTTTGGGGAAGAAGTGGATTGTGACAAACAGTTAACCAGTTTTTAACCAGGTCGATCCGGGAGATACGCGTAGTTGTGGTAAGACCACCGATTCGTGTTCTCCCCACCCCAACTCTTGATTTTGATTAGAAAAGCCCGATGCCGCTGTTCTTTAGCCAACTCCTTTATTTTGCCCTCACTCGCAATCTTTGTTACCCATTAATTAGAATGGGAATTATTTGACACCTAGTCAAGTATAAGATTACCCAAACCTTTTAGATAAACTAATGATTTTCACCTGTTTATTATTTTTCCGTTTTGACGTGGTTTGCTTCTTCTACGCGGAATACGCAACAGTTTGATAAATAGATCGTGAGCATAAAGACACAAGAATTTTTACATTACCACCCTTGAATACTATTTACACGCAAACACGGGTACGTTTAAAAAAAAAGGAGAGGACGAGATACGACATATTAATAAGTAATTCTTGTGGAGGGAGAATTGGAATACCTTAGAGGGTTTCAATTAACTTGAATTCACTTACTAATTTAAGTGTTAGTTAAAGAGTCACTTAAGAAATTGGATGAATTTGATAATCTAGTAGACTGACTTGTATTCTACAATCGGAAACGACTTATCTCGGTTTTTAGTAGTTCATCCGATCGTTAACTCGAATTCTCATTCTTTATGTCTGATGTTATGATTAGAATTCTAACGAAAGATAGGGAATGACTAGGTATCTTAGACATACAATTGATACAAAAATTATATATATAGTTGAAATACGTTACCTTGTTTCACTTGGTTTGCTTAGTTAGATTAAACCATCTCTTTCCAAAGAAACTAAATCTGAGTACTCTAGCTCAATACCTAACATTAATAATTAACTAGAGATGAGCTTTCTGACGAGTCAATAATAATCTAACGAGAAGTAGAAATTGATAGATCAAAAAAATGATCTATCAATTTTGGGCAGATCTAGTCGGGAGTAATGAGTAATATCTAGTAGATAGAGGAATATGGGTAGTAGAAAAGAGCATATATTCAATTGGAATAAAACCGATAAGATAAAGAAAAAGCCCTAAATTAAAAGTGATTCGCTACCAGCAACAACTGGATAACATGAAAACACCATTTGGTATAAAAAGAAAAGTTTGTCTATCGCCCCGTTTTCTGAAAAGAAAGTAGTGTCCCGCCCCCTGTTTTCTCTTTTGCATCCACTTGAGTACTAGTTATTCTGAGCGGCCGTTTGAATGTAGAGAATAAGTAGAAAGGCTGTTGGGATTAGAATAAAGAGTGCGGTCGCTAAAAATGCAAGGATATTTACTTCCGTATTGGCAGTTCAAATCATCAATTGGGAAATAGCTCGAGTAGGTTTCATTGTAGAAAACTCTCGGACTCTATTATGAACCATCTAGTTTCAATTAATCGGGTCGACCGAATCCTTGGCTAATCACAGATGGGAGAAAAAAAAAGTATCAAAGTAGAATCTTGAATATTGATTACATAGTATATCACAAAATAAAATTTAGAGAATACCTATTCTTTTTCTTTTTCCTTGCTTCGTGGGATCTTACTCTTTACACTTCTATTTTAGATTAATAGATTGAGTACTAGAAGAAAGTCAGTTATCAGTTAAAGGGATATTTAATTGAATTATTAATATAATTCTAATTTAGATGGTTAGAGGATTTGTTTTCTCATTAATTCCTCGTTAATTCCTATAGATTGACTTTATTGTAGTGGTTAGCCTTACTATAGAAGATAACAAAGCCCCCATCGTTTAGAGGCCCAGGACACCTCCCTTTCACGGAGGCGACGGGGATTCGAATTCCCCTGGGGGTATTAATGTTTTGAGAACCTTATTGCTCATGTTGATAAAACTTATTCCTAATTTTTTGCTTACCCCAATCCAAATATGAATGAGATTTGGCTTATTACTTTTTCAATATCGGTGACTCGATAGGGTCATGTTCGCAAATGTAAATTTAGGGGTCGATGCTCGAGTGGTTAATGGGGACGGACTGTAAATCCGCTGGCAACGCCTACGCTGGTTCGAATCCAGCTCGACCCAAGTAAATCTGAGGCTGTACTTTAATTTTGAACTAGCACATCTCGCCGGAGTTCGTCGGGATTGACGGGTCTCGAACCCGCAACTTCCGCCTTGACAGGGCGGTGCTCTAACCAATTGAACTACAATCCCACAAATTAATTTGAGTTGAGTCTATGTATCAATTGCTTAGGAGTCAATAAAAAACCAGCAACTTCTTTTTATTGGAGGGGGGGGGGGTTATCCCCGCTTTGACAGATAGTCGTGAAAAGCTGGTAGATCTGTCTACCAATTGGTAATGATTTATCACAGGTCTAAAACATATATATATAATATATATAACATCATTATCGTTTTTTATTTAAGCTACAAAAAGTAATTTTTTTTTTTATAGATTCGAACTAAGCTTGGAATGATTGGTAACACTAAAAATCCATCTATGGAAAGAATAAAATATGTATGTCTCCTTCTTCTGCTTCTTAAAGGTGTCCTGTTAAAGGAAATTCTCGATATATCAGAATTGTCAAACCTATTTTACTGCTATGCATCTCTTACTTTTCCATTTCATCGACCGTTATTTTCTTTTCGGATACGTAAGTAATCTAATCTTTTTTGATCCAAAAAGACAAGACTTAATTAAGAAGTACACAGATTTACAAAATATGATAAATGACACAGATGTTTTCTCTTTCACAGCTCATAAAAAAGATTTACTTTTTGGTCCCTTCATACCAGATATATCAAAAATTGTCGTGAGTTTTGTTATATAGCATAACTTCCTAATTTTATCTAACTCTGTTTTTTCGCCGTCATATAATATTATTTCTCATAATATGATTCTATTGTGGGAAATAAATAAAAAAAAATCATATAATTTTGCTTAAAAGCTGTAAGCAAAGTCCAACACAGGACCTATGAAAAAATGAAAGTCTGAGAATATAATAAATAGATTTCTAATTGAAGATGGGTCTCAATGTATCACTTCATTGGGAGGGAGTGAAAATATGCCCGTACTACCAGAACTTGCACAAATTCAACTTCAAGGGTTTAATCGATTTGTTCACGAAAAGTTGCTCGAAGAATTGGAAAATTTTCCAAGAATTAAAGATACAGATAAGGAAGTCGAATTTTGATCGATTAGTGAACGGTATCAATTGACACAACCTTTGGTCGAAGAGAAAGACGCTGCGTATCAATGTATCACATATTCATCCGATCCATATGTACCAGTTTAATTGACTCGTGGTGAAGATGAGGTGGTGCAAGAAGAAGACGTGCGGACCGGATCTATTCCTTGGATGAATTCCAAGGGTACGTTTATCATCAATGGGGTTGCTAGAGTGTTAGCTAGTCAAATCTTGAGAAGTCCCGGTATTTACTACAATCGAGAATCCGACCAAAATGGGGTATTCACATATACTAGCACTGTAATTTCGGATCGGGGAGGGAGATTCAAATCAGAAATGGATAGGAAAAATAAGATTTGGGTTCGAATTAGCAAAAAGAAAAAGATATCTATCTCAATCTTATTAATAGCTATAGGATTAAACAAAGGAGATATTCTACAAAATGTTCGTTACCCTAAGATTTTTTCAGATATGTTAGAAAGACAAGAAGGGGCTGTAGAATCGTCAGAGGATGCTATAGCAGAACTTTACAAACATCTGTACTCTGCTACAGACGCAGATATCTCATTTTCAGAATCTATATTCAGGGAGTTATAGAAGAGGTTTTTTCAGCATAGATTTGAGTTAGGGCGGATTGGTCGACGAAACCTAAACATGAAACTAACAAGTGATGTACCCGAAACGGAACATTTCTTGTTACCACAAGATTTATTAGCAGCCGCCGATCACTTGATAGAAATCAGTTATGGAATAGGCAATCTTGATGACATAGATCATTTGAAAAATCGACGTGTTCGATCTGTAGCCGATTCGCCTCAAGAACAGCTAAAATTGGCCCTAAACCGTTTGGAAAATTCGATTCGGCAAAATATATCTAGGGCGGTTAGGCGTAAGCGCGTGATAATGCCTCGAGGATTAGTGACGCCTGCACCAGTAATAGCAACGTTCAGAGAGTTTTCCGGATCACACCCCCTATCACAATTTTTAGATCAAACCAATCCATTATCGGAAATGGTGCATAAACGAAGGTTAAGCTCTGTAGGTCCTGGTGGGTTGACACGTCGAACAGCCAGTTTTCAAGCTAGAGATATTCATTTTAGTCACTATGGCCGTATCCGCCCCATCGAAACATCGGAAGGTATGAATGCTGGCCTTATTTCGTCACTAGCTATTCAAGCGGAAATTAGCTATTCCGGCTCTTTGCATAGCCCGTACCTTAAGCTATCAGAATCATCTGAAAAGGAGCAATTAATTGATTCATCTCCCAATGAAGATGATTACTACCGAATAGCAACTGAGAATTCATTAATATCTCAGTGGAGAACTGGAGTAAGAGAACTCATACTGGTTCGCTATCAACAAGAATTTATAAACGTCCTTTGGGAACAAGTTGATTTACGAAGCATTCATCCCTTACATTATTTTTCCATTGGAGCTTCTCTTATTCCATTCATTGAGCATAATGACGCGAATTGTGCCTTGACGGGTTCTACTATGCAACGTCAAGCAGTTCCACTTATTAATCCCGAAAGATGTTTCGTAGGGACTGGGTTAGAGAGTTAAGTAGCTTCAGATTCGGGAAATGTAGTTGTATCCGGACAAGAAGGATAAATCCGATATATCGATGGTAATATAATTGAACTACTACCAACCAATGAAATAAAAAACAATAATGCGGGTTCACATGTTGTAAAAAACAAGTTAAGAATATATGAACGTTCCAACAGCAATACCTGTATACACCAAAAATCTACGGTTTTGGCGGGAGAATTACCAAGATGCGGGGAAGTTCTTGCGGATGGGGCAGCAACCGTCAGGGGGGAATCGGCCTTAGGTAGAAATATTTTAGTGGCCTACATGCCGTGGGAAGGTTATAACTTCGAAGATGCGGTGCTGATTAGTGAACGCTCAATATACGAAGACATCTCTACATCTTTCCACATCGAGAGACACGAAGTTGAAGTTTGCATAACAAATCAGGGTCCCGAAAGAGTTACCAAGCAAATACCTCAATTGGATGGTCAGATACTTCGACACCTAGACGATGACGGGCTTGTAGAATCGGGATCTTGGGTGGAAGCGGGAGATGCCTTGGTGGGTAAACCAACGCCCCAAGAAGGGGCAGATTCATCACGTGCCCCAGAAGGAAGATTATTACAAGCCATTTTTGGTATACAACTAGTTGATGCAAGAGAAAGCTGTCTGAAAGTTCCGATTGGTGGAAGAGGTCGAGTCACTGACGTCAGGTGGGTCTACCCCGAAGACGATACTTCAGACGATTCGGAAGTTATTCATATTTACATACTGTAAAAGCGTAAGATACAAATAGGTGATAAGATAGCTGGTAGGCATGGGAATAAAGGTATTGTGTCAAAAATATTACCTAGACAGGATATGCCTCATTTGCAGGATGGTACACCAGTTGACATGATATTAAGTCCTTTAGGAGTACCTTCATGAATGAATGTTGGACAGATTTTCGAATGCTTACTTGGATTAGCCGGGGAGTTCTCAGAAACCCATTATCGTATAGTACCCTTTGATGAGAGATACGAACGGGAAGCCTCTAGAAAACTAGTATTTTCAGAACTTTGTAGAGCAAGTGTAAGTACTTGTAATCCGTGGCTATTTGAACCCGATAACCCTGGAAAAAGCCGATTGATCGATGGACGAACGGGTAATCCCTTTGTGCAACCCATTACAACCGGAAAAGCCTATATGATGAAACTAATTCATCAAGTTGACGATAAAATTCACGCACGATCCAGCGGACCTTATGCGTTGGTTACACAGCAACCCCTCAAGGGTAGATCGAGGCGGGGAGGGCAGCGGGTTGGAGAGATGGAAGTCTGGGCTTTAGAGGGTTCCGGTGTGTCCTACACGTCGCAGGAAATGCTTACAACTAAATCGGATCATATTCAGGCTCGCTACAAGGTACTTAGTGCGATTATGACCGGAAAACCGGTTCATAAACCCAATACCGTTCCAGAGTCTTTCCGATTGCTAGTTCGAGAGTTACGTTGCATGGGTTTAAGCCTGGAGCACGATCTCATAACTGAGGAAGCCTTGGAAAGGCAGAGTGAAAACATTTGATATCCAATTGAAATTTTTTTTCATGAATAATCAATCAAACCTTTTTCTATTATGATTCATCGAGCTAATTATCAACAACTTCGGATTGGACTGGCTTCTCCCGAACAGATTCGTGGTTGGGCTGAGAGAGAATTACCTAATGGAGACATTGTCGGGCAAGTCAATTAACCTTATACGTTGCATCATAAGACTCATAAACCAGAGAGAGATGGCTCGTTTTGTGAAAGGATATTTGGACCCATAAAAAGCGGGGTTTGCGCATGTGGAAACTATCGATCTGTCGATAACGAAGAGGAATACTCCAATTTTTGCAAACATTGTGGAGTTGAGTTTACCGATTCTCGGGTTCGAAGATACCAAATGGGATACATTAAACTTGCATGTCCGGTAACCCACGTGTGGTTTTCAAAACGAATCCCTAGTTATATTGCAAATCCACTAGCTAAACCCCTTAAAGAATTAGAAAGCCCAGTATATTGCGATGCGTGACTCGATTGTATGTGTTGATCATTACAGATTAGCCATAAGCTGTCATCCCATACAAAATTGGGAAGCCTCTAACCGACATGCTCCTCGCTTCGATTGAGGAATATGGTTTAACTCGGGATAAAAACTATCACGTACAGAATGAGGAACCTCCCCTCCATGGTTAATTTCTAATGAATCTAGCAATTGGGCTTCGTAATAATTACCCCCATTTAACCTCATAGAAGGGAGAATATAAGTGGTTTTTGAGATAACCGTTTGGTTTTCCTTTTTTTTCTTTCCACTTTTTCAGGAGAACTAAATAGCACATTAAGTATAAAATGGTATTAAAAATAGAACCGTCGCGTCCAGTTTTTTATTCAACCCAATCAGTAGCCATCGAAGTGGAGTGGAAACCCAAAGAGGGATTTGATCGCATTCGGAACAAGGAAGATATCTCCAGCCTACGGTTAAATAAAAGAATAGCCAAATATGAGGTAAAAAAAAATCTATTATTTAGCAGATCACTTAAATACGGAGGGAGGGGTTAAGACTACTCGATAAGAATAAGTTGAAACCCGAGTAATGAGCAACTACTGGATTTTTGGCGAAACAAAATCACCGCGTCTCAAAAATGTCAAATTGTCTCAGATTTACGCTTAGTTTTTTGAGCCGGATGAGAGGAAACGTTCGTGTCCGATTCTAAGGGGGGGAGGGTGGGCACCACTCTATCTATCCCAATCTTTTTCTTGCTAGGCCCGTGGCCAAAAGGCCCAATCTATTAAGATTGCGAGGTTTGTTCAATTATGAAGACCGATCCTGGAAAAACATACTTCCTGTTTTTTTCTCCACTCGAAATTATGAAATGCTTCAGAGGAACGAAATCGCTACTGGGGGGGATGCCGTCAAAAAAGGATTAACCAGTTTGGATCTGCGAAGTGTTATGGATCGTGCATATTTAGAGTGGCAGGCGCCGGCAAAACAAAGGCCTGTTGGGAATGATTGGGAAGACCGAACGATTCGAAGGAGGAAAGATCTTTCAGTCAGACGCATGAAATTAGCCAGGGATTTCTTACGGACAAATCTAAAACCAGAATGGATGGTTTTAGATCTCTCGCCGGTTCTTCCACCTGAATTGAGACCAATAGTTGAATCGTATGAAGGCGAGTTGGTTACTTCCGACCTTAATGAGCTTTACAGAAAGGTGATTTATCGAAATAATACTCTTGCTGAATTCTTATCAGGGAGTGAATTTACCCCGGAAGGGTTAATCATTTGTCAGAGAAGACTTATTCAAGAAGCCGTAGATGCTCTTATCGATAACGGTATACGTGGGCAGCCAATGAGGGATATCAATAACAGACCCTACAAGTCATTCTCAGAAGTTATTGAAGGCAAAGAAGGACGATTTCGGGAGAATTTGCTCGGAAAACGGGTTGACTACTCAGGTCGTTTCGTCATCGTCGTAGGCCCATCCCTCTCACTACATCAATGTGGATTACCTCGAGAAATGTCAATTGAACCTTTCCAGGTATTTGTAATTCGTAACTTGATCGGATTAAATTTGGCATCTAATTTACGAGCGGCTAAAAATTTGATACGAAAAGAAGACCCCGTTATATGGGAAGTTCTTCGGGAGGTTATGCGGGGTCACCCTATACTACTGAATCGAGCACCAACTTTGCATAGACTGGGTATACAAGCATTTCAACCCATTTTAATAGAAGGGCGCGCTATTCGTTTGCATCCATTGGTTCGTGGGGGGTTTAACGCAGATCTCGATGGAGATCAGATGGCCGTCCACGTGCCCTTATCTCTCGAAGCTCAGATTGAAGCTCGTCTTTCAATGTTTTCGCACATAAATTTGTTATCCCCCGCTACGGGCGATTCTGTTTCTGTCCCAAGTCAAGACATGCTTCTCGGTCTCTATGTATTAACAATTGAGAATAAGCAAGGAATCTATGGAAACAGACATCCCGTTTTCGTGCAAGGAGGAAGCGACGTCTGCCTTGCGGAAATACCCTGCTTCCTTAGTTACTATGACATACTCAGAGCTAAGGAATCACATCAAATTGATTTCTGTAGCTTTTTGTGGCTTCGATGGGAAATTGATTCGGAAATGATTAGTTCGAAATCCCGTGAATTACCTATTGAATCTCAATACGAATCCTTGGGAACCTCTCTTCACCTTTATGATAATTATCAGATTAGAAAATGTAGGAAAGGGTTTATTTCAAGTATATATGCACTTACAACTGCTGGTCGCATTTTGTTTAACCAACAAATGAAGGAAGCGATGCTGGGTGTATCAAAAGCATCTTCGTGTGCTATTTTGTCTACGGTGACACAATAGAAAATCCCTATATGTAACCGCAAAAATGAAGAATGAAAAATATTTTATGCAGAAATATTGTTTTACATTTAATAAATAACTAATAAATCGCTTAGATTGAAATTATTGATTAATAAATGTCACAAGATTAAAAAATCTATAAGTTGAGGTTTTTATAATGACGGATCAAACCGAATTACCGTTCTGCAATAAAGCAATCGATAGGGTTGCAATGAGGCGGCTTATCAGCAAGTTAGTCGTTTGTTTCGGAATTGCATCTACAACAAATATTTCGGATCAAGTTAAGGTTTTGGGTTTTCAGCAAGCTACGGAAGCATCTGTATCATTAGGTATCGACGACCTCCTAGCAGTACCATCCAGAGGATGGCTTGTACAAGACGCTGAGAAATAAGGTTATGTTTCGGAGCAGAATTATCGTTACGGAAGTCTGCATGCCGTAGAGAAATTACGTCAATCAATTGAAGCCTGGTATGCTACAAGCGAATGTTCAAAACGAGAAATGAATTCAAATTTCAGGATGATCGATCCTTTAAATCCAGTCCACATGATGTCTTTTTCGGGAGCCCGGGGAAGTATATCCCAGGTTCATCAGTTGCTTGGCATGAGGGGATTGATGTCGGATCCCCGGGGACAAGTAATTGACCTACCTATCCGAAGAAACCTCCGCGAAGGCCTATCCCTCACGGAATATATAATCTCCTGCTACGGCGCCCGCAAAGGGGTTGTGGATACCGCTGTTCGAACTTCTGATGCCGGATACTTAACACGCAGACTCGTCGAAGTAGTCCAACACATTGCTGTACGTAAAAAGGATTGCGAAACTACCAAAAACGTTGCTTTACTGAATATCAACCCAGAGAAACGAGAATCTGTTAGAACAATATCATATCAAAAATTGATTGGACGTGTGCTGGCAGATAACGTTTACTGGGATGCGAGATGTATTGCTACCCGTAATCAAGATATTAGTGATGGATTGGCTGGTAACTCAGTAGCATCGTTGCAGCCTATATATGTGAGATCTCCTTTGACACGTAAAAGCATTTTCTGGATTTGTCAGCGGCGTTACGGTCGGAGTCTCGCTCACCACGATTTAGTGGAATTGGGAGAAGCTGTCGGCATCATAGCGGGTCAATCCGTTGGAGAACCGGGAACTCAATTAACATCAAGAACTTTTCATACAGGTGGAGTATTTACAGGCGACATTGCAGAATACCTACGGATTCCGTTTAATGGACTTATTCATTTCGACGGTAAAGCAGTTTACCCCACACGTACGCGACACGGGCACCCTGCGTGGATGTGCCAAAACGAATTATCCGTTTCTATCAAGAGTTGTGGCGATATTCTTGATTTTGTAGTTCCAGCTCAAAGTCTACTTATGATTCGAAACGGTCAGTATGTCGAGGCACAGCAAATAATTGCGGAAGTACGAGCCAAAGAGTTTCCTCTTAAGGAACGTATTGAAAAAGCTATTTATTCGAGTCTAAAAGGAGAAATTCACTCGAGTAAGTTTGTATGGCATGTCCGAGATTGCATGGGAAGATCCATTCGTGTCGTACGCGAGGCGGGCCATATTTGGATCCTTTCTGGAGCTTATAGCGATTCCGACAAAAACGGCTTATTCCATAGAGATCGGGATAGGGTCAATATAAAGTCCAACTTTATGGAAAGAGAGTGTGATTACTTTGAAGGAATTGGTAGGAGGGAAAATAATCCCGTCAACAGCAACAAGGGTTCTCCAAAAGGTATCCGGGAATTTGGAAGCAATCCTGTTTGTTTTTTAAATGGGTTGAAAACTCCAGCATCCAACCATCTTCTCTCCAATGTCAAAGTGGGTCGGTCCGAAAGACCGGAATTTGTCTATTTGTTGTTGGAGAGGCAGCAAAAAAAATTGAACAAATCGCGTTTTGCAAATATAGCTGTTCAATTAAATAGCATTTTGGATGGAAGTGATATCCTTGCCATCAACGAAAATATTAAGTATCAAACTGGTATTTCGGGAATTCTAAGATACGGCACCATAGAGGTTGAACCTATCAATAAAAAGAGATTCTTTTTTGGCGGCAAGGCAGAAGAACTGAATTTTGGCTCATGGTATAAAGTAGTAAGAGGAGGCAACTTCTTTTTAATTCCCGAGGAAGTTTATACCGTATCCGAACATTTATCAACTATTTTAGTGACAAACAATACTATTGTACAAGAAGGCACAAGGATAACTAGCGCTATTAGCAGTAAAGTGGGTGGACTAATTCAGATTGAAAAAACGTTAGCAAATAGTGTTACAATAAGAGTACTACCCGGATATATCTGCAATCCGGGGAAGACAACTAGTATACCCACCCAAGATGTTAATTTAATAGATTTAGGTAATATAATTCTTAATAGAATTGAAGCTAAGGGTTGGGTTTACCTACAATCGGTTACACTTTACGGGAGAAGGAAGACCTCTGTTCCGGTAAGACCAGTTGTTAAATACGACGTATCCAGCTATTTTTTGGGGCAAGAAATCTTCTGCGCCGATAAGCCGAAGACGCAGAAACACGCAAAAGCTCAATCTCTTCTCTGTATCTCTCATAAAAATGGTGAGGAAATCAAAATGATGAATCACGCGCCTATTCAACTAATTCAAACTTTTTTAATGGTTGGACGGCGGGGAAACTCTCACAAGATCCCTCTTACGGAAAAGAGACATCTATCCCTCATCAATGTAGGAATCAATAAAACCCTCAATACTTTTATTCAGGTTAATTGCGTGGTGTTTACTCCCGAACAAAAACTCGGGATCAATAAGGTTTTGCAAGATTTGGTGTCTGTCGACGAGCCCTCTCTCGTTCAAGTCGATCTATCAAACGATGGTAATTATTTAGTTCCCAAAAATCAGAGCATTACTGTTCATTCGGTGCCAGAACATGGTGCCTCTTTCCTAACTCTGTCACCGTTTAACTTCTACCGCGGAGCTCCCCTTGATAATTCAAAAAATAACGGATATGAGTCTTTTTTGCAAAAGTCTTTAAATATAAAAATTAAAGATAGATCAATTAAATCTAAAAGATCGAGATTTCCCATCAGTTATTCATTAGATTTCGAAGAGGTAGGTTTATCGGGTACTCCATACGCAATTTGCTACTTTTCGGCTACCCTGCATTTAGGGCTGAGTAGCCCGGCGTCTCTCTTTAGAAATTACTTTATTGATTACCTGACAAATACAACAGAACATCGACACTGGTATTTAATTGATGAAACCAGATTAACAATGAGGTGTTCTATGAAGCTTTTTTTAACTACGATTTTAGTTAAAAAGCCAATTCATTTGACACCAAAATTTTTTAATTGGAGAAACCAGCTAATTGATCTAGGACTATTAATTAGCGAAAGTCGATATTTCTGTGAAAATAATGTTTTTCCCCAGTCTGGTCAGATCGTAACCATTCATCAAAATTACTTACTAGTCAGAACTGGCAAGACCCTGCTAGCAACCCGGGGGGCGACTCCTCATAAGATATCTGGAGACACCGTTGAGGAGGGAGATACCTTACTAACATTACCATATGATAGATTGAAATCTGGAGATATCACTCAGGGGCTTCCGAAGGTTGAGCAGTTGCCGGAGTCTCGCCCTATCGCTTCTATTCCAGCAAGAATTGAAGATCTTTTTGGAAGATGGAATCGGGGTATTACGAGGTTAATTGGGAACCTATGGAGCCACTTTTTAAGTGCTGAAACAAGTATGGAACGCTGCCAACTACTTCTAACTAATGAGATTCGGAAAGTTTACGAATCTCAGGGAGTACAAATATCTGACAGACATCTAGAAATTATTATTTGGCAATTGACATCAAGGGTCGTAGCGTCGGAAGACGGAATAGCCAACGTCTTCTTTCCCGGGGAACTCGTTGAGTTGTCACAGGCGGAACGAATGAATCGTGTATTAGAGAGACCAGTTTTCTATGAACCAATCATATTAGGAATGACAAAGGCGTCCCTTAATACAACGAGTTTTTTATCAGAGGCGAGTCTTCAAGAAACTACGCGAGTATTGGCCAAAGCTGCTCTCCGTGGTCGAATTGATCGGCTAAAAGGATTGAAAGAAAACGTTATTCTTGGTGACATCGTCCCTGTCGGAACAAGTAGTCCAGAAATCGTTTACCAACTAGAAGTGAATAAACAAAAAGATTTTCATTTTGCAATGAATGGGAATAAAAATAACCCCAATTGGCGGGCAAAGTATGCTCTATGTGATTATTGCGAGAAACAGAATATCCACCCAAAACTAATTATTAATGAGGGATTGAGTCGGCAACTCCTTCATATTAATCCCGACCTAAAAAAGGGGTTACGCAATACCAAGTGAAGCTTTTGAGCCTTTCAATCAGGAAGGGATTGCGGCGTGTAACTGTTCTGGGCGTGTGTAAAAAAAGGAAGCGCCTCCTCCCACCGCTAGATCGGCCCACGTCAGGCCACTTCCAGTTGGCCGTAAATAAGGAGTGAGCACCGGGCTTAACCGACATGGCAGGCCTGCCTTTAGCCTCTACCGTTACCCTCTCATTAGAAAGCAACCTCTTCAATACGCTGGCTGCCGCATTACTAGGCTGTCTGGTTACATCCGGGAAGAGCAGCAGATTCTTACCTTCTAAGAGTGTCAGCTCAAATCGGTTAGTATCCTGCTTACGTCCAGGGTCTCGCATCTCCCACCTAGTATGTGCTCCAGCAGCTCTGTTAGTGTCGACTTCCCCGCGGCACCCGGCCCCCACAGGGGGAGACTGAACTGTTCTCGGGTATCTAATGTGAAGACTAGCCTAAGAAAAGCTCTAAGCAGGTTTAGCTTTAGCACATCTCCATCCATCAACGTAAGGAGAAAGCTCTTCTGCACGGGAGAGATCTGTGTACACAACCCCAGAGTAATATTAGCGTAGCCCGTACAAACCCATGATGGACTGGGGGGTATTAGCTTTGGACCTAACTCGTGAGGAACCAAGACCCCATTAAGGAAAGGGAGCCCCGGGTCTGCTGTCCTGACACGTTTAAGGAGTCGGCACAGGCGCTCCTCCACTGATTTGAGGAAGTGCTGGGAGCTCATCCTCTTCCGCTGGGATCGCGTAAACGCGCCCCCCCTCTTTTTCATCTCCTCTTCTATCTTATTGAGCATCTCGTAAGACCACCCGGGCGGGCTATCCCACTTCTGGTCTTTATACTCATACCACTGTTCGTCGGGGAGCAGAAAGGCCCAGGTCTCCTTAAATTGATCGGCCAGCAAGGCCCCAACGTGGGCGTCCAGTTCGAGGTCCGGCTCGACTGCGCCCTCGCCAGCTTGTCCCTCTGTCCCCTCGCCAGCTTGTCCTTCTGCCCGCTTCTCTAGTATCTGCAATAGGTCGCGCTCCTTCTCTCCCTCAAGAGGAGGGTCGCAGAGATAGCGCGCTTGAAAGATCAGCGTATCCCTTTGCATAGACTGGCAGGTCCTCACCTGCTCATAGAGCGTGTTCCACCGGGACCCTTTTGGGATAGGCACCCGGGCTTCAACCACGTTGCTCCCACGGGCGGGCCATAGTGGTTGTGGGAACACGCCAACCTCTGCTATGGGGGTTCTCTGATACACACTGCGGTCCTCCCCTAGGATGGTTATCCTACCACTGAGGAAATACCCCACAGGAACGTCCGCAGAGCACAGACCATTCTTGGCTGGCCTTCCCTGGACGAGGCCTCGACCCCAGATATGGAGGCCGCCCGAAGGCGTACTTTCTATGATGAAGGGGCTATCTTTGCCTATATAGGCCTTCATTGCACGCGCAACAAAGGGATCGTCTACATCGATCAGACCGATTCCCTCGGGGAGTGACCCTACATCTAGCCCTATTGACCCTCTGGGGTGCGGGGCCCTAACCGCACACGCGCAACCCTTAACTAAGTCGCCAATAAGGACCCTCTGTTCCTTGTCCGCTGGGAGGCGCTGTTTTCCCTTCTGGAAAAACAGGTGGCACCCGCAGCTCAGGAGGTCACAAACCAACTCAAATTCTAGAGCCGACAGCGGTATTAGATGCGAAGCCGGCGGCTCTCCCTCTTCTAGACTATAGATCATTCGTTACCTCCGTTAGTTACCTCCTTCTGGTCGTCCAATTAATGAAAACCCATGCAGAAAGCCGCCGAGAAATGAATAGGAACAACCTTCCCGCGTCGCTTAGGGTCCCTCTGTCGCACCTTTCTTTCAGCCTCTGGTATTTTCACGTATTGCAATACCATAGCCGCCTGGTCATCCTCAACATGGTCGGTGGTTGAGAAGATCATTGGTGTCACCAGGGCCCTCGCCAGGAGCTGGGCCTGGCGGAGTATCTCGGGTGCCTTGAGGTCCGGGCGGTCAAACTGGTCATAGGCCTCCGCAACGCCTCGTATGCGGAAGGTCTTTGTAGCTTTAGAACCCTGGTGAGGGATTAGGCTGACCTCAAACATCTTATCGGTGTTCTGGGGCCCTTCAAACTTGCCGTACTTGCCCACCAGAGGGATCTGATACGTCTTTCCGTTTGCAAGGTGAAGTGTCATTTTGTACCACCTTATCTCGGACGATTGCAGGGGGAGGAGGACCTTCTCAAGCCATTGCGAAGTAAAGGAGTAGGCGAAACACCTCAGGTTGAAAGAACTCAAGGGCCACCGAACCACCTCAAAATCCACCTGCAATGGGTATTTGACCCCGCTAGTCGAACCCTTTAAGCCATAGTAACCCGTCACTGTGAGCACTTCTCCCTTCTGTAGCCTAAGCGAGACCTCGTCAAATCGATCTATTGGCATCCTTGTCCACCTCCTTAAGGTACTCACCGGGGTGGGTATTCATAAAGCGTAGCGGGGTCCGGGGTTGGCCGTTTTGCTACAGAGGGGGCCGTTGCAGGCGATTGCTTGGCGGGCTGCTCCCTCTCCTTGCGGCGATCCCGCTCTCTCTTAAATTGGCTCCGAGTCATATAGATTACGCGCCCGTCAGGCTTACCACCCCCCCCCAAAAAAACAGGATTCGCTTCACAATACGACTTGCTTGCTCGGGCGTGCCGGAATGATAATCAAGTTCGCTGGTAACCTGGACAAACTCAACTTCCCTGACGAGAAGGCACGCCGAGATCATGGCCAGGCATGCGGGGAGAAGAAAGCTCCACATACCGTGGACCGCAATCTGGCGGGTCCTCTCCCGGGCAGATCCCTCTTGGGCTTTACCTTTACCTGAGGCCTTGTTATAGGCGCATGCAAACGGGTAGGCTGCGTAACCCAGTAGATCGCGAACACCCTCTGGGATAGTCTTTTTTATGATCCATACCGAGGTAGAGGGTTCGGTCTCGGGTTGGCCCACAACACGGTTCCACACCCTGGTCCCAACATCTGTTATGAGCTTCTGGCGATCTGCGTCGGTAAGGGAGGCAGGACCTCCGCTCTTGCTGATCTCGTGGAGGACCGCAAGCATTTGGTGAACCGCGTTGACGGTTGCTTGGTCCATGATATACTTGAAGACACCGAGTAAACCAAAGAACTGAACCATTGAGTTAAACATAGCGACCATACGGCAGATACCTCCATTAAAGTATTGGACTATACGACCCCAATTGGTTGGGGGGTGACGAAACAACGCTGTAGCTGGTAGCGCGCGACGGTGACTGATCTGTACAAGGTATGAATAAAATAGAAAGACGACCGCAAGGAAAGAAGGCGACGTTGTGCCCGTTGGTTTTATACGCATATGAGAGAGGGAGTTTCAAGATGTGTGGGGGGGCGACACGATTGACGTAACTGGCAGGGCCAAGAGTGTCGATCGACACTATTCACCTTGTTGCAAGTCGAAAGACTATCAACGTCATTGACATCATCGACATCACTGACATCATCGACATCGTTGGCGCTGTCAATTGTCTCGCAGCCCCCTCGTACCCATTCGTCTTTGTCCTTCTCAAACCCGGGCCAAGGGCTCGTCTCCATTAGGTGTCGCATGGAACCCGTTACCTTGTTCTTCCTTATAGGTTCCCCCTCGTTGAGGCTTAAGCCTTGCACCATTCTCCCCAGCGCCCGCCTCCTAATCAAAACATCGCGATACCCCTGCGACCTTATAACATCATCTAGCGCTTCCCCAAATTGGTTAAATGGGAAAGGCTCTATCCCATTCGCATCTGCATAGATGGTATAATCCTCGTAGAGAGATCTGGGGAGTGGGACTTTCTTTGCTCCTAGTGGGATTTCTACCCCCGGGCAATACCTTACCCTCTTAGTCACCCATTCTATTAGCCCTGAGCAGTCCGCCCCGCCGCCTGTTAACTCATTCAGGGCTTCTACGCAGTGCCCTATCCGGGTCTTATGGGGCGGCATCCCCAAGGCCCAGGTAACTAGCCCGCTGGCGTCCTCTTTGAGCTTTTCAATCAGCAGAATTAATTGATTATCAGATTGTAATGATTTATCAAATTTAGTTAGAATAAGACGTATTTACAGCTTTTTTACCTGAGGGGAAGATGCAACAAAAAAATTGGAATATTGAGTTGGAAGGAATGATGGCAGCAGGAATCCACTTCGGTCACCAAACTCAAAAATGGAATCCTAGGATGTCACCTTATATATTTACGAAACGGAAGGGTGTTCATATTCTCGACCTAACCCAAACGGCTCGTCTTTTAGCCGAAGCCTGCGATTTCGTATTTGATGCAGCAGCGGAGGGAAAGGAATTCCCAACGGTTGGTACGAAACATCAAGTAACTGATTTGATAGCGTCAGCCGCAATCAGATCTCAATGTCATTATGTTAATAAAAGATGGTTAGGCGGTACGTTAACAAATTGGTTTACTACCGAAACGCGTCTTCGTAGGTTTCAATATTTGCAAAATGAAGAAGATACAGGAGGGTTCAACTGACTTCCGAAGCAAGAGGCCGTGATTTTGAGGGGATAACTATCTAAGCTAAAGAAGTGTCCAGGTGGAATTCAATATATGTCAAATTTACCCGATATTGCGACAATTACTGATCAACACGAATAATCTATCGCCCCTAAGGAATGTATTATTTTAGGGATTCCCACAATCTGTATTGTGGATACAGATTGCGATCCGGATCTTGTAGATATCCCAATCCCCGGCAATGATGATGCGCGACCTTCAATCCGATGGATATTGGACAAATCAACATTAGCTATTTGTCAAGGTCGTTCAAATTCAAAGTTCTGCGAGGTAAATTAACCGGTGGGAGGCTAAGAGCTGCTTCGATAATTTGGACTCCAATAGATTTCCCATAATTGTGGATATCGTCTAATTTCATCAGAGACTAACCTGCTTCCGTTATTTCAGATAAAACTAATTTGTAGTGATCATCTTAAATCTTTTAGAGAATTTTTTCTATTTAGAAAAAAAGGAGGGGATATTATGGACATTGAGCAACTTCGAATTTATGAAATTAATGATCTGTATCAAGTATCAAATGTAGAAGTAGGCTAACACTTTTATTGGCAAATAGGGAATTTCCAAGTTCATGCACAGGTTCTTATAACTTCCTGGATCGTAATATCTTTGTTGCCAGCTCTACCCATTGCAGCTACCAAGAATTTGCAAGCCATACCGACTGGCAGCCAGAATTTGATTGAGTATATTCTTGAATTTATTAGGGATTTAACTAGGACCCAGGTGGGAGAAGAGGGATACCGTCCCCGGGTTCCATTTGTTGGAACGATGTTCTCATTCATTTTTGTTTCCAATTGGTCTGGTGCTCCGTTTCCTTGGCGACTTGTTCAGCTACCACATGGGGAGTTAGCTGCACCTACCAACGACATCAACACTACTGTTGCGCTAGCCTTGCTTACATCGGTAGCACATTCTTACGCGGGTTTGCACAAGAAAGGTTTCAGTTATTTTGGCAAGTATATCCAGCCAACGCCGGTACTACTACCTATCAACATTTTGGAAGATTTTACCAAACCTCTATCACTTAGTTTTCGACTGTTTGGGAATATTTTGGCTGACGAGTTGGTAGTAGCTGTCCCCGTCTCTTTAGTACCTTTAATTGTTCCTGTACCCATGACGCCTTTAGGACTATTCACAAGCGCCATACAGGCTTTAATCTTTGCCACTTTGGCTGCAGCTTATATCGGAGAATCCATGGAAAGCCACCACTAATTCATTTGGACTGAGTCAACCCAAAGGGTTGAAATGTACTAATCACGTAAGGCTTGTTCTGATAACCATTAAGTTGGTTTCTGTAGTGAAAAAGAATTGTTTTCGTGTTATCATGTTATAACAATAACAGTACGAGATCTGTGTTGTCTCCCCTCTCCTCCACTTCGAATATCAATAAGGGTTAGGGGCGGGGGAGGTGATTGGGAACTGGAGTCTCACATGCCCCTCCAATTTTAATTTGAACCATTTATTTGTAAGATTTTGAATGAACTGAGAGTAGTGATTTTAACCGCCAAGATCATGTTACTACATAATAATACGCAAAATATTTGAAAAGCAATTTTTTTTTTTTTTCATTTTCTCGTTTGAACCGGGTTAGATCTCGGGTTACACTTACGTCAAAGTATATCAAATGAGGTTATTAAATATTACCTAGATCAAATCAGAATAAATCTAATTTGGTAGATAAGAATTAGTATTGAAAGATACTTGAAATTTATAATCAAACCTTTTCTTTTTTAATCCAATTTGAGTAAATTGGGCAGGAAGTAGTAAGGATCGGCATATTATATTAATAGGTATCTTTGTCTTGTACTTCATTATTTTCCCGAACTTAATACTCAATATTGAGTTTGCGGTATTATTAAAACCACACCACTAGGTTTGATCAGATTTATGTAGAGTTAACTTCTCAATTAGTGTCTACTAGAAAGTCTTCGTTGTGCCGAATCTAGTTAGTATAGTATCCAACGAAACAAAATTGATTGACATAAATGAACTAAGAGGAGACTAATACGAACCCATTGATTTCTGCTGCTTCTGTTATTGCTGCTGGGTTAGCTGTAGGCCTCGCTTCAATTGGTCCGGGTGTCGGCCAGGGGACTGCCGCAGGTCAAGCAGTCGAGGGTATCGCGAGACAGCCAGAAGCAGAAGGAAAGATACGTGGTACTTTACTTTTGAGTCTAGCTTTCATGGAAGCTTTGACAATTTACGGTTCAGTTGTAGCTCTAGCTTCGTTATTTGCGAATCCGTTTGTTTAACATATTTGTAATAGGGAGTAGCTCGGTGCATCCCCCCTTCTTTCCTTTCCCGAACTGTTCTGAAATCGGGGGTAAACCCCTAACTTGGAGAGGGGGGGGGGCCTATTACCTAGTAGGAAGTTACTGCCCCCCCCCCCAACCGAAAGCCTGCCGCATTTATTCAAAATTTCCTCTTTCTATACCAACTAAACTGAGAAATTTTTGGCAAATTGGGTAAACTACCATTCCAAGATTAATAGCCCAAAGAATACTGCCTTTAGCGTGATTTCCTTTTGATTTTCCAAAATTTGAAATTTTTCACCTCTCGCGAAGCCGGACCAGAAATTGTTCAAATTTTACAAAACCTTCTAGGAGGGAAAGGATTATGAGAAGTGTAAGTGAGATCGCTGCTCCCTCAAGTGATTGGTTTCTTGCTACGAATATTGGCTTAAATACCAATATTTTGGAAGTAAACTTAATCAACTTAATCTTAGTACTAGGTATATTGTTTTACTACGGAAAGGGGGTGTGTGCGAGTCGTATACCCGAGTGGGATAACTGTTTGTTCCTTCAGTTGCACCCGAAGGTGCAAAATCCCGACGAATTCCCTGTGAGTAGATATTATGCAAGAACCGGAGCATTCCGTGTAATCGATGAAACTTCAATTTCCATTGACCAATTCTCGGGACTGTCGTCAATATGGTTAAAGCTAAATTGCTTAAAGTCTTCGCAAAATAAGGGTTTTCCTTCGCCCGTCGCGCCAAATCGCGAATGCCATGCATCATTCGGTATATGACGCCCATATCAAGAATACTTTGACTTGTGCCACCTTTCAGAATACCTATATGTTTTAGGTACATATATAAATAATAAATATCGAAGTCGATTTAGGTCGATCTTCTTCAATTTGCTGAATGGACAACCCATATAAGATGAATACTACTCGGAAAAAGCGGCTCTCAACTAATTGCTAATTATTTAAGAGAGCCCTCAAAAACTTTTTCCCCCAGCTACTAATTTTTTCATCCAAGTTTATTCGAAATGAATATTATTAGCTAATGTGGGAAAAAAGGGGGGTGAGCCCGCGTGTGAAGAGATTATTTTGGTGGATTCCACCAATTTAATCTATTGGTACAAACGAGCAGGAAAGCCGAATGGGTCGAAAAATCCATGTTCGGTTTGGGAAGAGATTACCGGTTTCAGAGAATCGGAGATCTGTAATCCACTTTCATTAATTAATTTATTAGATAATCGTAGAAGAACAATTTTGAATACAATTCAGGATGCGGAAGAGCGTAACGAAGAAGCTACTAAGAAACTTCAGAGGGCTCGTATTCGCTTGCAGCAAGCAAAAGTTAAAGCGGATGACATCCGAATCAACGGGCTTACGCAGATGGATAGGGAACAGCGCGATCTCGTTGATGCAGCCGACAAAGACCTAAAAGACCTGGAGGATAGTAAAAATCATGCAATTCGTTTCGAGAAACAACGTGCTATCGAGCAGGTTCGGCAACAGGTCTCTCGACTAGCGTCTGAGAGGGCTCTAGAAACTCCAAACAATTGTCTGGATAATCAATTACATTTACGAATGATTGATTACAACATCGGCCTGTTCAGAGCCCTAAAAAAAAAAATTGATTAGTTTCGATTTAATTATCATCTCATTATAAAACGGGTTTTATTTTTACCTCCTCTTTCCAGCAATATCTTTTTTTCTCGTAAAAATGGTAATAAACATCCGACCCGATGAAATTAGTAACATTATTCGCAAGCAAATTGAGGGGTATGTCCCAGAAGTGAAAGTTGTTAACATAGGTACCGTACTTTAAGTCGGAGATGGGATTGTCCGTATTCATGGACTCAACAAAGTAATGGCTGGCGAATCGGTAGAATCTGAGGACGGTACAGTAGGAATCGCCCTCAATCTTGAATCGGATAATGTTGGGGTCGTACTGACGGGTGACGGTTTGACCATACAAGAGGGTAGTTCTGTAAAAGCGACAGGAAAGATCGCTCAAGTACCAGTCAGCGACTCGTTTTTGGGTCGTGTTGTAAATGCTTTGGCGCAACCTATCGACGGGAAAGGTCAAATACCAGCTTCTGAGTTTAGGTTGATTGAATCACCCGCTCCAGGTATTATTTCGAGACGCTCGGTATACGAACCTTTACAAACTGGCCTTATTGCTATTGATTCCATGATTCCTATAGGTCGCGGTCAACGAGAACTAATTATTGGAGACAGGCAGACTGGTAAAACAGCAGTAGCTACAGATACAATTTTGAATCAGAAAGGTCAGAATGTTATATGTGTCTACGTAGCCATCGGTCAGAAAGCTTCTTCTGTGGCTCAGGTGGTGGATACTTTTCAAGATCGCGGTGCCATGGAATATACAATTGTGGTATCAGAGACCGCTAACTCTCCAGCCACTCTGCAATATCTCGCTCCCTACACGGGAGCAGCTTTAGCTGAATACTTCATGTATTGCAAGCAGCATACCCTGATTATCCATGATGACCTCTCTAAACAAGCCCAAGCTTATCGACAGATGTCCCTGCTATTAAGAAGACCGCCTGGACGAGAAGCATATCCAGGAGATGTTTTCTATCTACACTCTCGCCTCTTAGAGAGAGCAGCTAAGTTAAGTCTTCAATTGGGAGAAGGCAGCATGACGGCTTTACCTATCGTTGAGACGCAAGCTGGTGATGTCTCAGCTTACATTCCCACCAATGTTATTTCCATTACTGATGGCTAAATCTTTTTATCAGCAGATTTATTTAACGCCGGGATTCGACCAGCTATAAATGTGGGGATTTCAGTATCTAGAGTAGGCTCCGCGGCTCAAACAAAAGCTATGAAACAGGTGGCTGGCAAATTAAAATTGGAATTAGCGCAATTTGCGGAATTGGAGGCTTTTGCCCAATTTGCTTCCGATCTGGATAAGACTACCCAGAATCAATTAGCTAGGGGTCAGCGATTGCGTGAGCTGCTTAAGCAGTCTCAATCAGCTCCATTATCGGTAGAGGAACAGGTGGCTACCACTTACACCGGAGTCAACGGATATCTAGATGTACCAGAAGTTGAACAAGTCAAACGATTCTTGATTCAACTGCGTGAGTATGTAATAAACAATAAACCTCAATTTGGTGAGATTACTCGTTCCACAAAAGTGTCTACAGAACAAGCGGAAACGCTTTTAAAGGAAGCAATTGAAGATTCAACAGAGATTTTCTTACTGCAAGGTAAGTAAGTTATAAGGTTGCATATGAGGCCCGGGGAAGAACTCCCGGGCCTCATCTGACTACTTCGACATATTTTTTATTCATGCTTATTTTTATTTAAGCTTACATAATTCCCTCAACTACGGAACTACGTCCAATAGGATTTGAACCTATACCTAAGGTTTAGAAGACCTATGTCCTTTCCATTAGACGATGGACGTCTACTCCCTCCTATTATTATGGAGGGCCTTCTAATATGTAGAAGGATTAACTATCATCCCAAATCGTGAACAAACTAAAGTTCTCGTTTTTTCACGACGCAATCTCCAAATGAGATGTTGGGTTTCACTTTGCTAGGGCTCCAATAGCCTCAGTATCATTAGCGGGTAGCGGGAATCGAACCCGCATCGGTAGCTTGGAAGGCTAAAGGTTATAGTCGACGACAGTAAATTATTACGACGTTGCTAATCCAGAACCGAACATGGTAGTTTCCAACCATTCGGCTCCTTTATGAAAGGGAAAAGTGGATAATTTTTGGGTATAGTTTGAATTTGATATACCAAATTAGTTAGCTAAAACAATAATAGATAAATCGAGTGGATTATTTGTCTCTCTCACTTCAATTTAACAAAACATATAATAAATCTTGTTTTTTGTAGATCGAGGCTTTTCCCATATTGAGCTGAGAACTTTATGGGCCCTCCCCCCCTCTTATCCTATCCGATCCGACGACTTCTTGAGTAGGAGTAAACTGCCCAGAAATAAGCGGTATCCATAAAATCTATTTCAGTCTTGCTTATTATGCTTTGATTGTGTAGCATAGATATACTTCCTAGATGATCCTTTAAAAGAAAAAGATTAATTTTACCAATTGATTCTCTTTTATCTACTTCGTTCTTTCTTTTTATTCTCAAAAATCCTTAGGTAAATATTTTTCACCGAGTTTAGTAAGCAAAAATAACTGCTTAACAAAGAGACGCGCGATAATCCTGATAAACCAGGACTAATCTATTCAGAACTTTCAAGCTTAGACTTTTTCTCCAAGGTTCAGTGACGATGAAACAAATATTTTAGATGTCTACCCATAGATTTTTCTTTATGGAATCATCCCAAGTTTTTTTGTATATTGCAATAATTCCGCTTTATCACTAACCGGTACGGCTTACGAGGTACAGGAGTAACGGGAATGGCGCATTTCTTCTCTATACCAAAAGATGGTGAGGAAAAATAGATGTACTTCTGTAAAAAGAAAGCTTTTTGATTTAGCTTAGATCCGATTTGAAAGATCCTTCAACTATTGAAATCAATATGAAACGAATCACACTTTTACCACTAAACTATACCCGCAATGATACGATTATATTATACAGGCTTTTTATTTCTCTGTGGCGATGAGGTAGTTTAGACGTGTTTACACTTGGTTTTGGACGGACCCCCCCCCAGGCTCTTCCCTACTTTCTCCCCCCTTTTAGCAGAATAATAAAGAGGTAAGAAAAAGACTATATACTTTTATATAGTCTTTTTCTTACCTCTTTATTCTGTATTTCTTGTAATGGTGATACCTTTTACGTCATAGATTACCCCCTCGAGCTGCCAGCAGTGCAATTACTAGGGGTCCTGATGCAACCACTAATCCCAGAATAGAAAGTTGCACAATTATTTCTAGATTCATCTTTCCTCCTTATATTGTTTTTCGTAAACTTATCTTGATATCAATCAATTTTTTTTTTCATTTATACATAGGAGGAGGTGGTAAAAGGCGATACCTTCAAATTCATGAAGTGACTTTTTTCAGCTACGCCCTCATAACAAACCGCTTAATTGCAAGATTAAGCATTTCAGTAAATTGAGAATTAATTTGAATTAGTTTGCAGAATCAAGTTTTACAATTTTGCTTAGGCTGAGAAATATTGAATCCATTTTGGAAAAGATATTTAGTTACTACCCAGAATCTACTTATTCTATGTTACATAAGGGGTATAATTAGGGGTCCCCTCAGAAAGGAGAGGGAAATAGAGAGATCCCCAAATTCAGAAGTAATTTGGAAAGTAAGGCCATGGAGTAATACGTACGCGAGGCCATAATTAACACAATCCGTGTTATAGCTTTAAAACATAGGTATAGACTTCCAATCTAACTTTATGTTAAAATTGGTTAAAATAAATAACAAGTTCTTTGGAGAGATGGCTGAGAGGTCTAAGGCGGCGGATTGCTAATCCGTTGTGCAAATCATATGTACCGAGGGTTCGAATCCCTCTCTCTCCCTCCTTTCTTAGTAAATTAACCGTTGGATTGATGATGTTAGTTTAACAACAAGTTATCTTAACGGGATAACTGGAGTGCACACTTTCTTCTTTATCTAATCTTTACGACCAGGGTTTCGTCCGGGATCATTCGACAAGAATCCGAAGACGAAGAGAGAGACGAAAAAAATCACTACTGCATAAACAAAAAGTTTGAGGGTAAGCATTAGAACATCTCCATGTTTTTCACAACTAGGGATATAATAAGATGAAACAATTTTAGTTTTTTATGAAACATCTATTTTTATCTATTTTTTATAGATGTTTAAATATACAAAGACCACCCCTTTTTCCACTTCCTCCGACTGAGATAAGTGGAAACCGGCCTTTACTATATCTTTTTTCCTACAAAATATCACCAAATAAATTATTTATTTTATTAAATAGCCAGTTTTTTTTTTTAAACTAATTAAATATCAATAGGTGAAAAAAAAAATTGCATAAATATAGAATAGGTCGATTAAAAGATTGATATTTGTTAATCTTACTTTAATATTAAATATCTAATAACTCACTTTACACTTTAATAACCCGCAGAAATCAAATGGCATCTTTCAAAAAGAAAGATAAAACAGGTTGGTGCTATTAGTCATAATCACGGGTTTTCTATTTTAGATAGGGCAACTGCAACTTATCAAAATTAGATTTTTGTTTGAATTGCAGCTACCCCCACAGCTCTCAACTCTTTAACCCCGACTGTAGCTGCTTGGCAACTTCTTATTGCGGCCCCGTAAGGGAATGAACAGGGCTTTCCGGAATTGAGCGATTCCCTAGTGTTTATTATTAGTAATTATCGAAAACTAACTGCAGCTTGCCAAACGAAGGCCAAGAGGAGGAAGAACACTGGTATTACCGGCATTACATCTACAATTGGATCAAAGATTGCATAAGCTTCGGGTAATTTACCAAAAGAAGCGTTGTTGAGGTGAATAGAATTTTCTAGATAGATGTCATGCAAAACAATCATCTGTATTCTCCCAGTAATGTAACAAGTAATTTCTATCCGACAGGGTTATATATCACCCTTTAATTGGTTGACCCGTCAGATATATATATATATATATTATTATATGTTCTACCGTCCAAATAATTTTACTTTAAACTATTAATTACCGGATCGAGATGATATCTGAGTTGGCTTTTATTTAAGTATTTTTTCTTTTTCAAGGAGTTTTTAGAAATACTAAGAGTTCAGTTTAAAACTACCCCAATTCTTTCTTTTGCCGTTTCTGTCTCTTCGGATGAGCTGGTACCTAAGAAAGTCGGTTGACAGAAAACCCGAAGTGTGAGATAGTCACTATATCAATTATTTGTGGGGCGTGGCCAAGCGGTAAGGCAGCGGGTTTTGGTCCTGTCACTCGGAGGTTCGAATCCTTCCGTCCCAGATTTTTTAATCTTCATAAAGATTATAGCGTATTCCCATATACTAGGAAATAAAGGGATTCCAAATCTTCGTGAATTATAGCTTCAATTATCTATTTATCCTTCCCCATTTACAAATGTTCAATGCAAAAATTTTCCCCGGTGGATCTTCCAGTTTATATTATGATGATAAGCTGCATATAGCAATAGATCCCTTTGTGATGCAAAATAATAAAATGATAATAAAATCAAATTATGAAATTAGCTTATTGGATGTATGCTGGACCCGCCCACATAGGTACCCTACGGGTAGCTAGTTCTTTCAGAAATGTACATGCTATAATGCATGCCCCTTTGGGAGATGACTACTTCAACGTAATGCGTTCTACGTCGGAGAGGGAAAGGGATTTTACCCCAGTAACTGCTAGTGTAGTGGATCGCCATGTATTAGCGCGTGGGTCTCAAGAAAAGGTTGTAAATAACATAAGCCGAAAAGATGAGGAATAAAATCCCGACTTAATCGTTTTGACACCTACGTGTACCTCTAGTATTTTACAGGAGGATTTACAAAATTTTGTGGATCGAGCTTCTTTGTCTTCTGAGTCTGATGTAATTCCTGCGGATGTTAATTACTATTGAGTCAACGAGCTTCAAGCAGCGGATAGAACTTTGGAACAGATAACTCGATTTTATTTGGATAGGTCCCGAAAACAAAATATCTTGGATCGATCCGTGACAAACATACCTTCAGCAAATATTATAGGGATTTTTACCCTAGGTTTTCATAATCAACATGACTGTCGGGAATTGAAACGTCTACCTGGAGAATCGGGAATTGCGGTCAATCAAGTAATCCCAGAGGGGGGATCTCTTAAATATTTGAAAGATTTGTCAAGAGCGTGGTTTAATACAGTTCCCTATCGCGAAGTAGGTTTGATGACAGCAACTTTGTCGGAAGAAGAGTACGGAATGCCTTACGTATCTATAACTCCCATGGGTATTTCAAACACAGGGGATTTTATCGCACAAATAGGAAAGCTTGTGAATGTGTGGGCTTCCGCGATATCGGAAAAAAAATTTAACTACGAGCTGTATGTTGAGAATCAAACTAAGTTTGTTTCTCAAGCAGCTTGGTTCTCAAAGTCTATCGATTGTCAAAATTTGGCTGGAAAAGAAGCAACAATATTTGGAGATGCAACTCATGCAGCTTCAATTACTAAAATACTTGTTAAAGAAATGGGAATTCGTGTCAGTTGCTCAGGCACATATTGCAAGCATGATGCAGGATGGTTTAATGAGCAAGTTCAGGGGTTGTGTGATGAGGTATTAATTACCGAAGATCATACCGAGGTTGGAGATACAATAGCCCGTATTGAACCTTCTGCTATATTTGGAACTCAAATGGAGCGCCATATCGGCAAACGTATCGATATTCCTTGTGGAGTCATTTCTTCACCAGTTCATATTCAGAATTTCCCTCTGGGATATCGACCCTTTTTAGGTCACGAAGGGACCAATCAAATAGCCGATCTAATTTATAACTCATTTAATTTGGGTATGGAAGATCACCCACTAGATGTTTTCGGGGGACATGATACGAAGGAGATAAGTGCCAAGTCCCTATCAACAAATAGAAAAAATATCAATTGGACTCCCGAAGCTGAGTTGGAACCAAATAAAATTCCTGGTTTCGTAAGAGGAAAGATCAAGAAAAATACCGAATCTTCTGCAATACAAAACAATATTTCAGAAATTACAATTGATGTGACGTATGTGGCTAAAGAGAAATTAAGCCCTTAATTAAATTCATTTTATGAATAATCATTCAATATAAATTCTAGTCTATCTAATTTTATTTTGGTTTTGCGAATGCTCAAAATAGTTTGTATCGGAAATATCGATTGACTATACTAGAACAGTAAGTATTTAGCAAAAAAGTAATTCTGGTTTTTAGATATTACGGTAAAACCTCGTTTGAAGCGATATGGTAAGAAGCAACGTGTGACTCGAACATCGAGATCGTATTCGCGGAATCCAGGGTCCGCCGGTCCCACTTAAAAAGTGGGACGTTCTTGCTTCAACGTTTGCTGAAATCATCATCGAATGCAACTTGAATAATATCTATATAGTTAAATTTATTTCTATGTTTGGACAACAGAACTTAAATCTATGGTTACTCTCACAAGATAGCACGATGAAGTCTCATCAATATATCACTTGTATGCCATTAAATTACCGGGGATCAGAATTATCTTTCAGGTAGAACTGGCTTGGTATCACTGACGTCAGCCGAGGATGCAACCACTTTACATCGGTTGAATTCCGTTTTGTCTACATTCTTTGAATGACAGGTGTAGCAAAAACAAGAAAGCTTACTCAACAAATTATTATTCTAAGGGTCGATGAGAGTCGGTTCTGCTGCTGCCGACTCTCAATCTGTAAAACCTTCGGGGTTGTAATTATACCTAAGGATTATAAAAATAGATCTACGAACGAGTGGATTCTCGATATCCAGTGAAGCTTAGTAGTGGATAGCTCAAAAAAAGTGGGGGGGGGGGGGTAAGCTTAGACCCCCCCCATTCACTTTATGTTAATGTTGTTTAAAAAGGATAATCGGCGAGGAGAGAACTCAAGAAATGAAGAATTGTGAGCGTTGTACGCATGTGAGTTATAAGTATCCGTCTGCAATTCGTTAGAACAATTTTTCAACTAATTGAAGTTGTGCTGTAAGCCGCATGAGATCAACGTTTCATATACGGTTTCGTGAGGGGGGGAGGTTCCGCCCTGCGTGCACTCACCTATCCTGATAGGTTACCTATCGAATAATCAAAATTGATAACCAATCTCGTCGAGAAGGGAAAGCTCTCGAGGAGGTGGGTTTCTACAATCCTCGTAAAGGACAAACCCAGTTGGATCTTTTTGCTATTGCTGCTGCCCTCAAAAAGGGAGCACAATTAACGGAAACTGTTCATGATATTTTGAAACGGGCCAAGGCGCCTTAACAAGTCGGAATCGACCTCTAATTAAAAATCAAATTTTAGGAGAATCTAATGGGCCCAGTTTACAACTCTTTCCAGATATTTTTATATTATCCCTCCCTTCTATTTCTAATTTACATCTACGCCGTATTTGTAATTCCTTTAAGAACTAGAATCTTTCGGAGAGACTCCTGGTTTTCCATAAAAAACTCTTTTGAAAGGAGTGATATGGGACATATTCTGTTAGACATGATTAGACGTTTGAAGAGGAGGGGGAGACGCCGTTAGCTCAAGCTAATTACTTGATTACTATCAACACAATTTTTTTTTTTTTTTTTTTATAGGGGGGTTTAGGGGTTGACCGTCAAATTTACACTGGAAGTCTAGATCCCAATCTCCTTAAAGGTTTACAACTCGTCCCGTTATCAAAGATTTAGTTAAAAAACTTTATACTTGAGCGAAATACAGCTTCCTGGACAAAACCCGAATTAGTAAGTATTTACTATTTTCGGGTTTTACGTCGTCCAACGAAACAGTTAATTCATTGTCTCCAACTCTAATAGTTAAATTTATGAACACAATTAGAAATCAACTCTCATCTCATTTTTATTTTATTCGCGTAACAAAAATAGAGATATAATTCTGTTGAGTATTAAAAAAGTAATCAGTATGAAATATTGTAATTCTTGGGAGTTGCTACAATGAAGACAACTTCTGAATTCTATTTTAAATTGGATGTATTACAGAAAAGTGAAAGGCTTACCTCTAATCGAGATTGTTTGCCGTATCTATTTTTTTTTCTATTCAGGGATAATCTTTATTCAGTCGCCTGTAAACATTGTTTAGATAGACGAAACGCGGGCTTACTCTTCGGTGCGTGTGGTGCAACAGCAATAAAGCGTTCAATTGATAGTATGCGTTATCAAGAGTATTCAGAAATTTTTTATTCAAAATTTGTTTGAAGCAGAAGCAGTCGATTTAGTCTAGATTTATATCTTCATATACTCTTACAAACAATATCTTTAATTTTGGGTATACTGCTTCCTCGTCTGTTAACTGGTGAAGTAAAAGAAAACTCGAAAATCTCGCAGTCTATTCATTCAATATTCTTATTTTTGGAAGACAGATTACCAAAGCTTAGCCATGCTTTAGAGATAGAGATGGTACAAAATCTTCATTTAGAAACTTCAGTTCGCTTAATTCGTCGACGAATTAAAGATGTATCATTTCTCCATCTATTAAGGATGGTTTTTCACTTGTCTAAAACTTCGTGTGAAACATTTGTTAAACTTTGGTCTTGGAAAGGAAAACAACCTAGAAAAATTAATAAGCTACTTCGAAATTTTTACAGTTACGAAATTGATTTAAGGTTGGTTGTTTTATGGACACGAAAGCATAAATCTAAATATTTTGCATTTACCGATCGGAGAAATATAACTAGAAAAAGAAAACGTGTTTCTATCTTTAATTGTGAATTAGACACAGTAGGTATCGACCGCTACCCCATTCGGGGTTTATGTATTCACCTCGGGAGATATAAAAACAAGTCTGTCATAATTGTTCGTGGAACACATCATTTCGTAAAAAAATGGATTTACTATCTTTCGATATTGCTTAGACCTCAATTTCATCATCCAATTGAATTTACTCGAATACTAATTAATTTATTATCCGCTAGTTGTGTTTTATTCCTGGGCTACATCTCAACCGTTCAGTCAGTTTCGAAAGATGTCCAGGTCGAGACTACAGTGGGTTTTTGCAATAGTATTTCAAGTGAGAGAGAACTTCATCCCAATATTCCAATTTTGCTACTAGTTAAAACCTTGGGGAAGGATAAATCTTGCGATAGTATCGGACGTCCAGTCAGTAAATTAGATTGGGCTGCATTAAAAGATGACGACATTTTGAATAGGTTTTTGGAAATTTGGAGTAGTTTTTCTTACTACTACAGCGCTTCACTAAATCGAGATGGATTGCGTAAATTGAGATATATACCACGGGTTTCATGTGATAATACATTAGCCAGTAAGCATAAAAGTACAATACGTCTTTTACGGCGTAGATTTGAACTGGAACTACTGATGAAAGTAGTCTCTATGTATAAAAAACCTAGTTTTTCCAAAATAAATCAGAGAGTTTGGTATTCAAGCTTAACTCAATATGTTCCATTAAAACTTAATCTGTTGAATAATCAATTTTATTAATTTTTTCTTTTAGACTTTATTTTTCTAATTTCAAGTTAGCCAAATAAAAATTGTTATTGAATTCACTTGGTGAAGAAGAAGAAAGATGAACATCTCTATTATGAGTTATAAAATAAGATAGATACGAGAGTATTCAATTTGATTATTTGTTTTAGTTTTGGGTGGTAAAAAGTTACTCATTTTCAAATATTACTTCAATTTTTATTACGAATTACACTAATTCTTATTTTTCGGATTTCCTTTTCTCACTCGGTAATCTGCCAATTTTGCCGGAACGTATTCTGGTTATTGGTTTGACGACAGTTATTGTCACTGATTTATTCAACAAGGGGAAAAATACAATTTTGCTCTATAGGTTTTCATTGATATCTCTGCTAATTAGCATTGTTGCTGTATTAGGGCAATGGAAGATCTACCCCGTTTACGTCGTTTTCGAAAATTTTACCATTAGCAACTTTAGTTATATATTTAGATTTCTTTTGTTGATTTGTTCACTATTATCTGTTCTCTTATCAGTTGATTACATACGATGTTCAAAGGTGGTTTTGGCAGAATTCTTGTTCTTCGTATCGACTGCAGGTTTAGGCGGAATGGTTCTATGTCGGGGAAATGATTTGGTTACACTTTATGTGGCATTGGAGTTATCAAGCCTATCTTCTTGTTTCTTGTCTGGTCATACTAAAAAGGATATAAGATCGAATGAGGCAACTACGAAATTTTTACTCATGGGTGGGGCAAGCTCGTCTTCTCTTTCATATGGATTTTCTTTATTACATGGAATTTCGGGCGGACAGCTTCAGCTTGATAAAACAGCAGATGGACTCTTTTTAAATCAGCACCTTATTTTAATTTTCATCTCTATTGCGTTTATCACAGCTGGAACAGCGTTTAAGCTCTCTCTCGTACCTTTTCATCAATGGACTCCTGATGTATATGAAGGAGTGTGATTCGTGTAGAAAATAATTGAGTCATCACAAAAAGTTTGGCAACATCACAATTATTTTTTGGCATCGTCCTGTCGGTGTTCGGGAACAAGAAAAATTCCCCTCATTATTGGTTGCATTAAAAATAAGCTCTTGCCGTACGGTCACTTCCATTAATTGGTTATTGGTTGACCAATAACGTACGAGTGAAACAGAGGCGAGTCAAATCAAAGCCCATTTTTAATGGTAGATGGATAAATCTTCCTATTTCTTTTTATATAAAAAGAAATTATGAGATTTTTATTATGGGTAGATTTGAACAAAGCGGTTTTTTACAGATTTATATTTAAATATATCTTATTTCTGTGTATTTTTTTTGTTCATATGTTTCGTTGATGGGAATCTAGTGGGCTTGATCCTTCGGAATGTGCTAACAGTTCCCTTCGACTTTATAAATCACCCCAAAATGACAGTGATATGGTAAAAAAA